AACTGGAGAGCTCAGCTAGAGCTGGAGGAGGTGGTAGTACCAGTTCCCTACTGGTACCAGTGGTGGCTTGATCACTTCAAATTGGAGGGACTATTGGGCCAAATTCCCATACTGTAAAAAAAAGGTTTTTTTTCTTCCTGGTGGTGGTTTTGTGTTTCGGTGAATAATAGGAAGAGGCCGCCAAGGCGCGGAGCGATGAGTATAGCCCATTAGGAGTAGGAGAACCTGTTAAGAAAGCCGGAGCAGAAATCCAAGCTTCTGGTAATTTATTCAATTACTTGTACTTGAACTGTTTTTTCTTTCTTTGTTGAATTATTTATTTCTCTTTTGGTATGTTGGTTATCTAAAAGCATCTGTGACTTGTTTTAGTACTTTCGTCACAACTATGGCATTGGCATGGGCCTTTGCTAAACTAGACTATCAGAGCTCGATCATGGCAAACGAAGGAACTCAGACCCGATCTAGACAACTTGAGGAGCAAGTTAGAGCTATGAGAGAATCCATGGATAAGATCCAAGCAGATCTAGCCGAACGGATGCAACAACAGAGTTTCAAGCTCAAAAACAATTACAACAACAACAGTTTGAGAAGCAAGTAGTTGAGTCTATTTTTGAAATACAGAGAGAGGTTAGTGGCTTCAACCTCTCACAAAGAGGGATAGAGGCAACACCTTTTGACGCCCTCCAATTTAGACTCACACTGCAGGGGCAATAGAACAATTTAGAATATGCGGTAGTGTTAGTAGTTTTTTACATCTATTAGGCATTTTTGCAAATACATGGATTTTTTGTGTGTAACCAAGACAATACACCTCAACGTCATCTTATCGAACACATAAAGGGGACTGGCCTCTTTCACTAAGACAACAATTATGGCCGTGTAGATGCAGTATTCGATGTTTCACAAAACAAAGACAGAGGAGGTTGTAAGAGAGACCTTGTCAGTGCGAAGGAGAGGAAAGGCGTGTCGAGAAGAAGACACCTGTCCGGAGAGGTGCAAAGGAGAGCCGCGAGAGGAAATGCAATTCTCGGGTGAGGGAATGGGAGGCTAGCAACCTCGTTTGAAGCGGATTTTCAAGCAGGGTCTGGATTCGTTCGACAGGTAGAAGGCCCAAAGCGGGACAGAAGGGCTTACAGCGCTCTGGGAAAGAAAGGTTCCGCTTTCTCCACTTTAGTTAGAAAATAATTGTTTTTAGGCCTTCGGAAAGTAAACTTTTTAGCCTTCAGAACTGAACGTAACAGGTCAAAATGGAAAAAAGTTACCGGTGCGTAATTGAAGATTCGGTGAAAACTAGTCGACCTTTCATCACAAATTGAAGCAGAGGCTGTTAGTTGAAAATCCATTTGCAGATCCTGTTGTTGAGGTAGAACCAGCTTCACCAATAGCATAGACTCTCTCAGTCGAAGAGATAGCAGGTACGAGGATAACAGAGATAGAGATAAAGGCTTCGTCAGCAGAGACGAGAGCAGGGCCCTTTTGAAAATAAGAAATAAGAGGGGCGATCAACGAATTGACCGGGTGTAAGCAGAGGGAACCGGAGCAGAGCAATATGTAGCATACTTTTCCGTTCGAGACCCGTATCTAGACCCTTGTGATCGATAGCCGGACCCATGCTGACGGCACCGAAATCCTGCCCCTCCCGCGGGGAACTAGTACCACCAATAGATAGGCCCGTCCCTTCTTGGGCAACCCTGAAAGTCTCTTCTTGTACGGACTGAAACAAGACAAACTACTCGCGGGACCCACTTCTGATCTCTTTCTTTAGTTTTCCGCTTTATTCCTTTATTAGAAAAAAGTAGCTTTCCTTATTATATTAGTAGCGCTAGTATCTTTTCATAATGATTACTTTTTTTTCAGAGAACTTACTTCCTAGATTTTGAGAAGCTGAGGCATTGCCGGCTGGGGGGACAATTGATCGAAACGAATAACAACTAGTCACGATTAGGGACAAAGCTCAGCTAGTATATGTAATGTGTTCAAGGCGCATTTCCTCCAACAACTAGACTAAATAATATGGGCGGAAGGATTGACTTAAACGTTGTTGCATGAGCGGCTTCTAAATGAGTGGTTGATGATTCACTTTCAGATTATTACCCGCCTGCTATTGAAGCGGCAGTGTGACGTCCGCCCACTGCGGAATGGGCGCCACCTAACTATGATTCGGACAACCCAAATTTCTGTCCGTACCACATTAGGCCACCCCATAGAGGACTGTTGGGTCTTCAAAGACAGGGTGGAAAGATAGTACAAGGCAGGAGAAAGAACTCTGTCGAAGAATGTGTAGCAGGATCCTTAAATTTGTGTAACCTATTGATGAAGCGTGTTAACCTCCACAATGGAGGCCACCATGTATATATTGCCTTCTAGGTCGGTTACAGGTGAAGCCATCTGCTACTTGATCTCCTGAAGGAACAAACCGAATATCCAGCAACCCTTGAGACACTCGTTCACGCACAAAGTGGTAATCCACTTCTATGCGCTTAGTTCGCGCATGGAAGACTGGATTTGCTGATAAGTAGGTCGCACCAATATTGTCACACCACAAGCATGCAGCCCGCGGCTGAGCTATGCCTAGTTCCTTGAGTAAGGTTTGAACCTAAATAATTTCTGCAGTAGCATTTGCCAAGGCTTTGTATTCTGCTTCGGTACTTGATCTTGAAACAGTTGCCTGCTTCCGAGCATTCCAAGAAATCAGATTAGCTCCCAAGAATACTGCCTCCAGTGGACTTGCGATCATCTGGGCATCCTGCCCAATCAGCATCTGAGAACGCACTTACTAGAGTGGAATCTGACTTGCAAATTCGAAGACCAAGTCCCAAGGATCCTTTGAGATATCTCAATATGCGCTTAACTGCTGTCCAGTGCAATGAAGTGGGAGCATGTAGATATTGGCAAACTTTATTTACCGGAAAAGCTATATCCGGTCTGGTCAATGTCAAGTACTGTAACGCACCAACAATACTTCGATACCTTGTAGAGTCCTCCGCACCTAGAGGCTCACCTTCTTTCGCCAATAATAACGCTAGAGAACGTAGTGAGCGCTAGAGTAGAGATATTCCTTTTCATCTGAGGTTTATTCCTTCCTATTCCTATTCCTTTTACGAGCGCAATACTAATCGAATCCAGTCCCATGTCTCCGGTTCTGCTCCTATCCCTCTAACAAAGGCAAAGGGGCACGGTACCAATGCTAGGCTCTCCTTTTAACAAAGTTAGGATCATTCTCATATATGGGCAAAAGTAGTAAACCCGATTTCCCTTCGGAAAGTAGATGATGGATTTTAAAAAGTTGATCTCATATAGCGGGGAAATCAATGAATAGCATTTTCACTAAGCTTTGGAAAAGGAAGTGGGTCACCCATTGCAAAAAAGTTAGGAACACATATAGGCGAAAGTACTACTTTTTAATTCAACTATAACTGAGCGGAACCTTCCTTTTGGGGCAAGGCACGGCAACAACGGAAAGGACATTCATGTTAACCAGGATAAAACCTAGTACTACGCCCTCCAAACAGATCGTATCCTCGGCTATTTCATTAGAAATATAAAAAGCATATTTCCCTGGCGTCAACCCCGGAGGGTGTAGAAACCATTTCTTTTCCTTTGCTACTAGATACGATGCTTTTCGTGTAGGCTACGCTTTTCGCAAGTATTGTTTATTTGTTCCGAATAGAGGAGGCCTTGGGTTGAGAGGAAAGGCAGGTTCTCCTCGGACTCGTAGTTCCGTTATTGGATAAAAGCGCAAGGAATCATACGTTAATTCGTATTGGTACCGGGGATAGCATTAGAAATCCCTTTGCTCTAGCGCTCGACTAAAAGGGATAGGGATACCGTTGTTGGAAAGGAAAAGCCTGATTCCCGATAGTACTTCCGTTACGAGAAAGCCTGTCTTCCCCTTCCTCTTAGGGGAAAATACCTTCCTCAGCATCTAACTATAATGGCTAGCTAATATGTTATGTCCCTTGCCATTAATGAAATTTCCTTACTACCCTATTCTTTATTTCATCTTCCACCCCAACAAAACAACTATGTAAAAACTTTCCCTTGCACTGGTGACCCACAAAGAAAGGCATACAAAGAACTCTTACCTCATAGCGTAGATCCTCGAAATCCTACACTCCCATGAGGAATGAATGCGACACCCTATAAAAAGAGTCCAGATAGAACGATTCTTTCTTACCTAAAGTCCCACTTGCTGACCTGCTTCCCTAAGGGAATAGAGTGACGTGCACTGGCACTAGATGAGCTTAAGATTTTCAATATACTTGCTTAAGACTTTCTTATACAATTGGCACTCCAAGGGAAGATCAAGGGATAAGCACTCACTATAATCGGGGTGAGATCTCGTAAGAGTTGGCACCCTCGCCGCTGGCTTACTAAATGTAAGAGAACTTGCGGTGAAAAGGGTACTCCCAATTGCTGTAACAGAACTCGCAGGTAGAAGAACGAACTTCCAATGCATCGAAGCTTTCTACTCCTGCTTGAATACTTGCTCTTGCTCAATGGCCGAAAGAGAACTTTATTTAGTAATGCACTTTAAAAAGCTTTCCAAAATTGGCTAACTGGATTGATTTTCCCTTGTTGGGACTGGAGAGACTTGTGCAATTGGAGGGGCACTTTCACCCACAGGCTCGTAAGGGGAAGGGACAAATACCTTTACTTGGTCTAACAGTCCAAGAGCTCTCACGGTAATTGGATAGCTGGCTTGAACCAAGCCAAAAGGCGGTGTGTCATCACCTTGAACCAATGAATTCTCAGATTACTGGCAGTAATTCGTTCATTTCAATGAAAGAGCAGGTAGCTATAAGTTTCCCCACTCTAATAGTCTTTTTTAGATTCAAGCTTATTTCCTTGAGGGTCGCAACCCGAATCTTAGGATAGTCTACTTTCTGTTCTGATAGTATAGGAATAGCAGTCACAGAGGGAGGATCACAAATAAGTGTATTCTTACTAGATGAGACATCTTCTCTATTCTTACTAGAAGAGACATCTTCAGAAGATTTCTTCAAAAAATGCAAAAGAATTTATCGTTGGTCCTGTCTTCTTTCCAAAAAAAGTGAGGGGGCCCACCACACCACTTCCCTCGACCCCTTACCACGGGAGTCACTAAAGATGAGACTGACCATGATAAGGGTATGGGGCATTGATTGGCTTGGAGGATTAAGGGGAATAGATTCGGGTAGTGGAGCCAACATATTAGGTCGGCCACTGAGATTTTTCCCCTTTTTCTCCACCTGCGCAGGAGGGATTGCAGCGGGATTCAGATGCCGCTCTTGACTGAGCCCGGGTTTAGGGGCTACCTGGGTTTGTGCCCAACCTGGGGGCGCCAAGCGCAATTCGAGATCGGGATAGAGGGTAAAAGCAATCCATCCTTATAGCAAGTCCTAGAGTTAAGTAAAAAAGACTTCTCGGGAGTTTGGGAGTGTGACTATAACCAGTACTCATGTATAATATCCTCTTTCTAGTTAAAATGAGTATTACCTGCCTGCACAATCAATCTATGGCGATCTCGGTCTCACGCGCCAGTCCCTCTTGCTAAGCCTAAGTGTTAAGCATAGCATATCTTATATTAACCTATCTTAAAAGGACTTCCAGACATTTATTTTAGGAGAGTCATTTTGTAGGGCCATTCGCGAGCCAGTACCCTTATTAGGAAAGTAGGGACTTATTCGAAGTTCATAGATATAGTCTATCAGGCTGGTCTCCGGGGTCGTTTCCCTAGCAGAGCAGGTTGGTTTCCGGTTCCCTACAAGCGTTCTATATAAGCGGTCCCTGCCAGTTACATCAAGTTCCATTCCAGCAATCAATTAGGCTAGTATTGATAGTTCAAGCTAAAAATTCTTTCTTAAAAAAAATAATAGGTTAGCGGGACAAGGAAGAAAGTGCGATTGTATTAGTGTTCCGGGAAGAAAGGGAATCCCGCGCTTCTCTAAGAAAAGAAAAAGAGAGAGTTTACACAAGTAAAGTACTAAACGAGAAAAAAAGCATTTCTCGAGAAAAGGTCCCATAGTCATGATTGGGTCGACCAGGCCAGATCATGACTCATCATATTTATATATATAGACTCCTCATATTTATATATATAATAGAAAGATGAAAGGTTTCTTTTTGTTCGGTCAGTCTGTTTCCTCTCGATTCACCTAAAACTTCTTTTGCCACTGACGTGATACAATGAGCCATCTCATTCTACATTGAGTTAGCATCCTCACCTAACTTCCACTCCGTCTCATTAATTATTTTCTCTTTAAACATAACTTGCTTATCCCCTTTCCAATTCCACCACCTAATCCTAGGCTCCCTTGCTCCTTCTCTTCCATCTCTTAATACTAAGATAGAGTACTCAAAATCTATGTTGGGTTGCTACACTCTCTCCAGGTATCACCCTTACAATCCTTGAAATACTTCTGATCTGCTCGTCGCGTTAGGAAGAAGTCAATCTGACTAACATTAGAACCACTCCTAAAAGTTCCCAAGTGCGAGTCTCTATTCCGTGTTGGCAAGTATCAAATCATACGCCATAGCAAAAAGATACTTTTCCGCGTTATCTCAAGAAAAAGGACGAAGAATTATAGAATTGTCGTGTATGTTACTTTTTGGGTGTGGCCATTTTGAATCCCATTTCCTATGGTAGAGACAGTCGTTTTCCTCTTACGAATTAAGTTAAAGACCCCTTCGGTCAAGATCGATACAATACAGCCGATCCGCTTTCTTCCGTCAGTAGTCGATATATTTATATAATTAGATTAATAGCAGTCCTATATCAGGTATGACAAGGTTGGCAAACTGTTTTCCTAAATTCGAATTTAGTTCTCTGATATATAAAGTTCCTTCTTCATTAAAGTGGGCCGCAGTGGAAACGGCGAACAATTGCTGTAATATATAGTATAGATACCGGAGAAACATGCTGCTCTCCTCTTCTATTCAATTTTCTGTTTCTACATATCTTTCGAGAAGGGGGAGGTCATTAGAGGCTCCTCTGGAGGCCATACAAGAAGGATCCGTAATTCATTGCAAGGCATTCTCCAATCCCCATAGGTGATACAGGAGTTGATTGAAAGGTAAGGTAGTGCATCCTAGATTTCCTAGTTCCGATCCAGCTTCCTGCTTTCAGCAACCAGAACTGAAGCGGGGCCCATTGAAGAACACTGTACCTTAGCCCGAGCAGCTGCTTTGTCCAATTCTTCCTAATCTGGGTAGGCCCAATCTTCCTTAGCCGGATTTCTCCTATCTATCTGATCCGAGGGATATTCTTTTCTCTAACCCTAGAAACCCTGCTTGAAGTATGTCCTTCGTCTTTCGACTCAGCCTCGCTAGTAATCCGTTCTCTGTAAAATGTAATGAAAGTGGGTTCGCTTCTTTGCTTTTCTTTCGATATCTCATCGATCAGAGGGGTTTATCCTAACTGGCTCCCTAACCGAAGGTTCTAAATGTATTTCCCTCCGAGGGCCTGGTCGATTCAGCGTTGGATCTTGAAATGCAATTCGCGATTGATAAGAAACATGCCCTTCCCCTCTAAATCGTTGTCAAGTACTGGATTGCCATCCTTCCTGGTTGTCCTTACTTACTATATGTGATATCTGGGAATTCCTCCCAAGCTCTATAACTAGAATATTCATTTATGGAGTTGCCTTTGCCAAGAAAGTTTCCTTTCTTCGATGAACCCCGTTCGTGATACGATACCCTGCCTGGGCCTCACACTTCCTCGAAACCAACCCACAGAAAACCACTGGCCCTTCACTCCCTACTGTTCTTCCTTTAACCCGCAGTTCCTTCAACAATGAAGGTTGGACTTACTGACTTGCCTCTCTGCTCAACCAACTCACCTGTTCGAGCCTGCTTTCGAAAGTGCATCCTTTTCCTTGGGCGAGGGTGCTTCCCTTCATCGATAGACTTTCCTACGAGACACGAGCGAATATACGTACGCCAATACCTACGATTCCTAGCCAATGGAATGAAATAGCAATTGTTCGAAGAATCCTCTCTGGCCACCTGAATAAGTTGATCAAACTCTTGGCATACAGATTTGAATTATAGTTGGTATCGGCCTGTCATACTCATCCTCCCCTCGCCCATGAAGTATGATATCCGTTGTAGTGCTTCCAATAGCAGAGCCGTGGATCCGACAACCTTGTCTACTGTAAGGCTGGGGATGTGAGTCTATGCGTTCTCCACTCCATTCTATTGATGCTTCTTATTAGCTAGATCGGGCCCAATTGACAGACAGGTTCTGCCCTCCGAGCACTAAAGCCATCCCTTCATCTTGCACTGGATAAGGGAATCTAGTATTGAGAAAGAATGGTACTTCTTTTTTACGTCGTTTATAGACGGAGGAATGGATACGAGTAGCAACATCGGGAGATGGAAGCTGACACAGGCAAGACAAAACATGAGTCTTCATAAGCTAGAGCTTCCGACCTTTACTATTTACATCAGCTCAACCTTCTTGCCCATTTGCTTTAGCGGTTTGATTGGCGGGTTTTCGGCCTTGCGTAGATGGTTTGCTTGGGCTCTAGGGTCATTCCCTTCTCAAGGCTGGCAAAGTAGGTTCTTTATTACTCGAAAGCCGTTGCACTTTCGTTTCTTAAAAGTAAGGTATTGGTATACGGATCAGTAGGAACTGTTTTGGAAGTCTACTCTAGTCTAGTACAGTGCTTTAAAGTAAAGGTAGCCAGTAGTGGTAGCCTGTAATGGATCGTTCAGGGAAGGGAAGAAGCGTGGCATCATTTATCCTAGCTTTACAAGCTTGATAAGTATTGGTACAGGTATTGTTAATGGTTGGTTCCTTGAAGGGAAGTGCTATCATTATAGCTATCTTTTTACTAGTAATGGAAAGGTACAGGAACCTTCCTTGAGAAGAATGGGTTTTGGTGAAGGTGCGGGGCTGGTATTGGTTTTTGTTGCTAGGTTTTGAAGATGCCTTGCAGGGAATTGGTACAGGTACAGCTTCCTTCGTATCTGGTATGGGTGATTGGTATAACCTAATGAAAAGAGGAGTGGTTGCTACTACTTCCTTAATAAAACCAGCTTCCTAAATAAAACCAATAACAACTTTCTTGTTCTTCTTCTTCCTCTAGCTCCAATAGCAACCTGCTTCGGATCCAGCATCTGCTTTCTTCCTATTTCCTAAATCTAACAAAAACAACTTCTTCTTCATCCTCCTACTCCTAAATAACAACCCTGCTTCATACCTTTTGGCCTTGCAGAGAAGTGGTATCACTGCCTGAAAGGATAAGAGTGTGTCTAGTTTTACAGTGTATAGCCTAGTGCTTGAGTAGAGAGGTTTCTTTCTGCCTTTTGTACAAGAGCAGTTAATGTAGTTGTACTGGTTCGTTTAGGCCTTGCTTGATGGGATGCAGGTGATGGTGAAGTGTTCCTTGCTTTAGAAGAGTCCTATATATTTTAGCTGACAAGAGCAGTTAAGTTAAGTAAAGTTATGGTAGTGGCAGGTAAGGATCCTTCGTTTCTGGTTTAAGCCCGGATAAGAAAACAAGGAAGTTGGTTGAAGACTCCCTCTCTCTCATTCTTCCGGAATGGAAATGCAATTCTCGATAGCAAGGTAGGAGACATAGCAAGACAGCCATAATCACTTTCATCAGAAAAGAGGTTTTCTTGCTTGAATTGACACGCTACAGATCGTTTTTCCGGGCCTATTCCTCATCAGGAAGAGCACTTGCCATTCTAAGGTTCAATGAAGCGGGTCGAAATATGGCTTGCTTACTTCTACTTCCTTCCGTTCGTGTAAGCACTCATGCTTCCACTTCACTCTCCTCTCGAAAGCCAGGCCAGGTTCTAAGTCCGGTAGGTCACTAGCAGTTCGAGAAGAAGGGTTTTGTTTGATTCACGAGTTCACTCAACAACCGGATTTGCCCTCGATACCCAGTCCGCAGAGAAGAAAAAGTGGATTTCCCTTAGGGCCACAACTAATTAGGCAACCCTATTTTCCCTCAGGAGATCAGGAGAGTCGATGGTTGATTCGAAAAGTCCCTCTCGCCTAGTGGCTAAACTAAAGAATCCGATGGCACGCTTGGGATCTAACCAGCACCAGAGATCTCTGTTTCAATACGCCGATCCGATCCTTGAAATACGCCGATCTACCAAACAGCTTGCTTGCTTTTAGTTGACGGGCAAACCTGAGCACTAACTAGTCCTGTTCCACTTCTGAATCTACGTCAAATTTCCGGAAAGCTAATCCAGAAATCAGGATTTTTAAAAAGTGCATCTAAAGCACCCTTTACTAAAATCAATGTAGTTGCATGCAAACCTTCTGCAATAGCATGATGAACCAAGAAATCTCCGGGTTAGCATATATCAATGATGTTTTCCAAGGGCTCAAAACGCTAGGTTCGTTCTCTCGCTCCGGTAGACTGCTTCTTCTCTCAATTGCCAAGAATGGTGCTGGTAGATAGAATGGTTTTGGTAGAAACGATATCTCGTACCTGCTTTGCTATAAGTGCCTTCCCTCCCTTTTGATTAGGGAAATGGGATTCAAGATTTCGAATAGTTCGATGCAGATGGGCCAGTTCCCTTATAGATAGAATTCAGATTCGTATGAGGGTGAGTTTTCAGAAGACAGACTTTGGCCAGTAGAAAGAATAGAGCAAGCCAGCCTCCACTCACTGTTGCCAAGGGAACAATCGATTTGATTCACGACAGATTCACAGTTCGATGTCTTTAGCTCCACTCACTCAATAGATTTCTTTCCACACGACGGATCTCATTCCGTTGATTTCCTCTTGCCTTGGATCTGAAGGTGAAGGCGCCATCTCTCTTTCATAGCTTGCTTGGATCTGCGCTTTTGGAATCCCCACTCTTGTTGGAGCAGTGGCACACCTCTTTCTTTTAAGACTGAACTGTGGACGACGACCATAGACTATTTGATTTACTATGGGTATGGGCCGGGCCAATCGTTTCACTCACCTGTGACTCACATCTTTATTAGTAAGCCACCTGCAAACAGACTTTCTTTCTCTTTCTCATCCCTTCCCAGAGACAGACCAGAAATGACTACCTCCAGCTCTATCTATTCTCCTTTCCATATGGCTAAGGCTCTGGCTTTCAAGTAGAGTAGGAAGGTGGGTTCCAGTTATGGGTGGAAGAGTGCGCAGATATTCCTCAGCATGCCGTCGGATGGGACCATGGAAGAGAAGCCTCACCCCTATGGGAATCCTGATCTCAACTGGGCTATGCCTTTTCCTCCCACGATGGAAGGATTGGCTCAAGCAACCTATCCGACTTACTGGGGCAGGTTTGAGTCTGAAAGTGGAAGTCTGTCTTTTTCAATGGATAAGAAGCTCGACGAAGAACTTACCTTGCCTTTAGGCTTACGGAAAAAGGCGAATCCAAGGGCTCTGCTCTTTACTAGACTAGGAGAAAATAGCATAGGCTAGGCACGGACACTTCCTTTAAGAAAGCCGTACTCTCATCAGCTTTCAAGTAAAGTAGATCAATCAGTTCAGGCTAGTGACATCAGCTATCGGCTAATGGCATTTTAGAAAGCTTCTCTTCCCTTGTTGGGTTCCTACCGTTTACTAATAATAAGAGGAGTGGTGCCTTTAGATTGATTTTCTTGCCTTTATGCATCTCTCTTATCAAGTTATTTCTGACATCACCCTGGTCTGGAACATAGATCCACCCCTTCCTTTTGAGTACGATGATATTAGTGAGATGAGTCATATCTAGATCGATCTGAATCGAACACCCAAACTCATACCTAGATTCTAGGAGAGATCGACATCTATATCAGGGTACACCCATCTTTCCAATCAATTAAAGAATCGGTGGGTACTAGACTAGAGCGAGGAATCGAAAGAGAAATCAATCTGGAACTTAAGTACTGCAGGCTGAGGACAGTGGTTAGAGAGAGTAAGGGAGTTATTGGTAAGGGCACTTACTTCTAGGGGAAGGGTCAAGGCAGAGGCAGAGGCAGCAGGTCTAATTCCAGACTAAACTAATAATAGTTTGCTCGAGAAAAGGATAAGACATGGCTATCGCTTCGACTGCTTCTCCGGAGGAAAAGATGCCTCCCATAAGATTAGAGATAACAATCATTTCTGAATCTCGTATAAGTGATCAACTACTTGATTGCCTCCGAAAAGGTGGACAATCAGGAGGAAATGCATTATCTCCCTTACTTACTATGCAAGAGGGACTTTTCTCGTTAGCCGTATTCTATATTCATACCGAGTTCATGTCTGTTTTTCCAGGATATTTAAAAGTCGTACCCGACCCGTAGACTTGTGAAAGCAGTAGCGTTAAGTCAGAGTTGATAAGGTATTTTTCTATGGTAAGGAAGGAGCTGCTCATTCCGCGATTGACAAAGCTAGAACGAGCTCTCTCTTACTTAGAAAGAGTCTCACATACCTGGTAGATGTGTGCATTTTACCTATACCCATACCTCTTCTATCTATGCTCCAAGCATGATAGCAATTGCATTATGCTATTGGTGCTTATTTCTCACCCGCAATCGGCCCGAGATGGGAGTTGAAGGCAAGTGTAGTTTATAAAATTCCTTACGTTGACGCATATCATCATGGGGAATCGAGTGAGTTCTTCGGGTCGACGGACAAGAGGACCTTTTCATTCTTCCCTCCTATCCTTCGGCGATTGAGAATCTAATTTAAGAAAAGAAACTTGCTTGTGGGACTCCGAGCGATACCCTCAGAAACTCTCCTTTCCTGATCCTTTGCTTTACATCACCTGCCCTCTCGTTGTAGTCAAGGGAAGAAGAAGATTGGTGTGATAAGCCAGGCAAGACGTTGGTTTGAAATACCCTAAGTATAAGTAAAGAAGGCATGCCCGAGCAATGAAAGAAACCTCTCAACTACAGCTTTGTGAGCCTCAATCTTAGGTAAAAAATCACTCCCCAACCAACCCACCGAACTAACTCCATACGTTCATCATTCTGTACGCCTATCTTAACAAAGGGCTAGGCCCTCTAAACTAAGTGTCTCTTCGCTAGAAAAAAGTAAGTCCTGATCAAAAGTAGTCCTATATGAAGGTTCAGTCTCTTTGCCCTCTGTACCGTACCCTGGTATTTAAGCATGTGAAGCTCTTTTACCAAAGATAGGGTAAAACGTGTAGTATCCGGAAAGCCTATAAGTTCTACCTAGTTGGCTGGTAGAGGTATTTCCAAAGTTCATCCTTTATTTAGCCCGACACGTCCTTTCTGCTAGTTAACTGTTCGCATTGCTACTGTCAAAGAGGAGCAAGAGAGAAGAAAGAGTAGCTTGTAGAGCTGGGAAAATGTGCCGAAGAGAGTGGTTTAGGCTTCCGGGCTCACAGACTTTGCTAACAAAATCCCAGGGGAAGGCTTACTAAATAGAGGAGTAAAATAGGAAAAGGCATACCAAAGATTTTTGGAATGCCTTTTCCAGGAATTGAGATCTTCCTTTTTTAGGCAAATATCTAACCTAAGAAATAGGACTTGATGCCCTCGCAGGTGCAGAAGGAGTAAATAAGTTCATTTATTTCGTAGTGGAAAAACAGCCATCTCAGTATAACCAGCTTCAATTGCTTTAGCTTTGTGCTCTTCTTGAGCAAAGTCCGAGAATAAACTTGAAGTGCTTTTCACCTTTCCGCCAGGTGGAGAAGAAAAACGAAACCGCGCGAACATCTGAGCGTCTTTTTTTTAGGTAAAGAAAGAACCGACGGGAGAGAAGATGGCCTAGCTCGCGGGGAGAACTACTGAAACAAGAAAAGGTGGCCGGGCTTAGAATGAGGGGAAGGAAGGAGTCGAGGAGTAACTTATTCATCTAAAAGACCTAGTATAGATATAGCAGCCTCCCTATAATTATTATTTTCTTTTAAGTATCACACTCTCGTTGATTCAGACCATACGCCGGCTCCATAGTTCAAGTAGTTACCAGTAGTTCTCTCGGGCACAAATAATGCACTTACAGACTAATCAAATATAAAGGAGAAGAGGGGTCTGGGTATGGGGATTGCTTGGTCCTATGCTAGCTGAGACAGGTAAGCGGCGCTATTTCAAGCTTTGGATAGATGAGTGATGAGTCAGTCTGGTTCGAGAAGATCCGTCATTGTGTAATAGGTTATCTTTAGGAATAGGAAAAAGAACTAGACATATATGTTTCAGCCAGCTCTGACCTAGCCCAAATGGAGCTACTTACTCGTTGATTGGAAATCCAATCTTCCAAATTAAGACCAGGCGGTATGGATGGGAGTCTAGCACAGTGGTAGAGCGGTAGCGGGACCGAAGCATGAGCCTTATAAAAGCTAGGATTCGAAGTCAAATGTTCAAGAAAAGACGGACGGAAGGTGATAGAGTTACCTTGCTTCCTAAGTAGCGCTCTTTCTCCACAACAAAACTAAAAACAAACAATGAAAATGACTTGAATATTGAATTCAACTCAGAATACTACAGATACCAAGGATTAGCATACAGGCGGGGTGCCTGCTCTTGGGCCAAGCGAAAGAACATCACATTCATCTCTAAGTGGATCACTTTTCCTAATCGCATAACCAAAGCAAAGAAGAGCCATTGTCTCCACTCACATGCAATAAAGTTGAAACAAAAGGCTCTCACGCGCACACACATGAAATTCTTTTATTTTCATTTCAAGATTGGAAAGTAAGGGTCGGTCTTCCGTTAGCCCTTCGCCCTAAGCCTCGCTCTAATCAATAAGGCGAAGAAGACCCAAGAGCTGGTTCCGAGAAAGAGACCTTTAGGTCAGCTTCCTATCCTAGGAAAGTTGCAGGTGGATAATCATTCCTGCCGTTGTATTGGAAGGTTGAATAAATGGGTCACATTAATCGCGTCTTTGGTAGCTGTGAAGCTTACTTCGTTTAGGCGAAGGCTTCCGTTCCATCCTGGAATTTATAAGCAGCTAGGGGCGGAGGAGTGTTCACGGCTCCAGTTGAGACTGACAACATGAATTCCAAGCATTTCCCGAGTTGAACCAAGAAAGACAGATAGATGAGAATTGATTCACAATGAGTCAAGTCCTTGTCTGTCCACCTCTTTGTTTTCAACAGTCTTTGGAGCTTCTGGTACCACTGGTGTGATCTCATTCTTGAATGCTAACACCCTGGTGTCTCCTAACGCTACGCTTTCTAAGCAACCTGAGTGTTCTCTGAACTAGGTGAACAATCCAGGGCGATAGCGTGAAAGGGCCTCGTCATTGCTCATCCAGTGAACTACATTAGCCTGCTCGTGTGGAGCAGGATCTTGCATAACTCTTTCAAATTATTAACTCTTCCGCTTTGTATTTCTCCCCCACCCCAGTCCTTGAAGACCTAACAGTCTTCTATGGTATGGCCAAGTAGTCTAGATACGGAAAATAATTAGGGTTGTTAGAGTGCATTATATCGTCTGGTCTCTTACTATCCGAGCCGAGCATTTCTTTCCATTTTTGAAAACATCTTGAAAAAAAATATGCTACGCCCTTTTGGTTGACTTCTCCTTTCTTCTAGTGTGGGGCCCTGTGATCTTGCCACCTTTCCAGAATTATGGCAAACGAGAAGCTTCCACGTGTCCTCTCCCGATTCTTTGCTTGCCCCGGGAAGGCGCAAGTAGCCCAACGACAGGCTTGTGTGGAGGACAACACGCAGAGGTCTTTTGGCGAAACTGGGGGCTCTTTGTCTAAAGGAAGGGCAAAGTCAACAATCCCAGTTTCAGAATTGGAAGAAGCAGTAGGAGCATCAGAAAGGCATGGGACAACAAACTCTCTTAAAGCTTTCTTCGAATAAGTCTTTCTTAACCGGCCTTTACTTTACTTAACTTAACTTAGTTATTATCCTCATAAGTGGTACTTGAGTGGGATTGAATACAATACAATAGCTAGGTGGTGAGTGACGTACTGACATTTATGTGCTGACTGCTAACTTTACTAGAGGATGGATTCTCCTATGAGAAAACACACACTCCTGGGATGACTTCTTTTCTTTCTTCTGAAGTCAGTGTGCTTCTTTACCAGGCATAACATGATAATTCCTCTATGGCGTGTGCTCCTTTCCTATGTAATGACTTTCCTCCTTTTTCATGCCTCGTGCGCGTGCATAAGCTACGAGTTCCCTGACCCACCCTAGTTCATCGAATAGTGAGACTGTTCATTTTTTTTTTTTTAATGACAACTCTTCTTTTTTTTACTTTATAGAGAGAGATAGAGAGAGAATTTTTCAGCATCATATTAAGCAATAAAATAAGAAGAGACAGCTACATGAGTAGGCGAGCATTCATTTGAGCTGCCTTAGTTCTTCACAAGAAGCAAGCCCCTAAGATAAAAAGTTGTAGTGGGTGTCCTCTTTCCAGATGCGAAAGGCTTCTTTCTCTCTACTCTTTCTAGTGGAGATGCTAAAAACAAATGATTGAAACCCTCTGAGGCTTCATCAAAGCTTTCTGGTTACATATGCAAGCAACTATACTGACCCTCAAAATGAACAATCAGTCTATGCCTATCCATTCTAGAAATTGAGAATACAAGTATATGACGCCAAACTTCTCATTACCTATCTGCGTGATTCATCAACTCTTTGAGACAGACGATAAGACTCTTTCCTTTCTTCAAGCTACTAACCTCCCTTCCACTCTCCCACTAATACATTCAAGCACGAACTCCAACTATTGGTAATGCTTGCATCGAGATATTCGTAGAGACTAGCTATAGCCTTTGTGAGTCAGTGTCCTCATTAATTAGCCAATGAATTCACCACGCACCAGGACAGTAAGGAAGGATAGCTACATTTGTCATGCTTTCGTCATTACAAGGGACCTTCCAGTTCATTCAATAAATACAATAGAGTTTGTAAACTTTCTCACTATGGTTTGCTTGGTCATGACCTTGTAAAACCAAGTACTAGTAAAGGTACAAGGCCTTACTTAATCTTATTATGTGCAACAGCCTTATTCAACCTGAAGCTCTCATCCAAATGTTCGTGTGTTGCTATCGGATCGAAATAGAGGTCAGGGTTTGGCAAGAATGCTGCCCTTCGAGAAGTCTTTTTATGTTGGTTCAGTCTCCTTTGTCTATTCTGAAATCTGGTTACTTTTATACATATACAAAAACTATATATTTAAATGGTATAGGCAAAATCACTATAGTTGTATCAGTCAAATCATCTACAGCCGGTTAGACATTTTACTATACTCTACGCGCGAGGCTATTTGCCTTACTTACCAAGCAGGGGATGAGCTATTCATGAGAGTTTGGAGAGTCTATGTATCCATTAGTTTAGCGTATGTTTAGTTACTCGAGTAGTAGTGGAATACTTATAGCCTTAACATTACGAATGTACTAGGATCAGTGTTGCCAATGAGACGGGTATCTCAATCAGTAGACAGAACCTTTATGTATTAGTCAATTCTTTCTATGTTTATTGGCCGGCTATACCATAAAGAGAAAAGTGGCAGAGAAAGCAGCCCTTAGACCAAAGCGCTTGAAGGTAGCAGATATGGAAAGAGTTAGTAATGCTTAATCTTGACATGTGACATATGCGCTTGAAATAATGAAAGTGTTTGCTTATATGGCACTCCTATTTCAGAACTTTCTAAGCTGTTGTTGGTATAGTGAGGATTCCTTTTGAGCAGGTAGGAGTACTATGGTGATGAATGATTCCTTTCTTGATTCTGTGGTTGCAACTATGAGAGTGGAGAAGATCCAAGTTATGGACTTTCTTAATATGTCTAGGTTTCACGGTATTCTTATGATGAAACATATTATTGCCAATAGGCATGAATGAGTACTGAAGCTATTAAAGAGAAAAGTTTACGTTTATGAGTTTGAAGTTCTGATACCCGGTCTTTCCTACTTTTTTGATCTGGTGTGATCGACTTGTGGAGGGAAGTACTTAATACGCGTTTCAAGAACAACCCAGGGAAAGAAGACTGGTGAGATATGGAATGGAAAAGGTTGGAAAAAGGGGTACTAATAAAAGTGAAAGGCCAGGCTTATAGCTAAGAAATTTACTTAATAACACGACCCCTTACTCAGTTTGCCTTACTCGAAAGAAGCACGAGCGTCACCCTAGCCAGCATTCTTTGGATTTAGTAGAATCCAAGCCATCTTACTCATTGATTAGTAGAGGTCAATTCAATGCTCTAATAAGCTTGCGAGAAAGCCTAAGTGAAGTTCAGTCTCTTTTTTAGTCTGTCTCTTTTCAGTTTTTAAGCAAGTGACCATAGGGCAATGGAAAGATCTGATACGGCGTTATAGGCCTTGTAGGTTGCAACTCCTTCTAAGATAATAAAACGTAACCACGAGGGAGATTACGAATATTCCAAGCATATACATCTTAGGCCAGTAAGCTAAGGATAGATGAAATCCAGTAAGACAGCCAGAAGCAAACGAGTTCTCAAGTGGCGAGATAAAGCTTTGTATAGCTGCTGTCTTTTTCATATATACATATGTAGAAAGGGGTATAGCTGAGGAGTTTTGAATTCGAAGAGCAGGCATATTGAGAATAAGCGAGTAGTTTTATTTCTTACCTCACTACTGTTTCAAGTGCTTTTGCCTTCTAGCGAGTGTGAGTTCCCCCTAGGTAGGGCTATAGACTAAAAGATATCTGTCAATGATAGAGCAGTAGATTTCTTTCTTTTAAGAGTTCTCTTGCTTGTTTTGATTCTGTTTATTGTATTCTGAAGTTCGTTCATCACCTTACTTTTCGTGTTGGGCTCCATCTAGGACTGTTGGTTTATACATGGATCCTATTCTAGAATAGAACGCGTATCTACTACTTTCCCATCCAAGTAAGCCACGGTGAAGGAAGGTGAAATCTTGTCTAATATATATAAACTTGACCTTTGTTGAGATGGTTTTTTATAGTGTGCTTCTGACAAGGGTACTCAGGGCACTAGATTTGCTTGCTTGTACTATGTGATAAGTTAACATCTTCATTACTCGATGGATTCTCCTACTCTGGTGGAGTGTAGCCCCGAGAACATAGCTAGCCCAGAAAGATTGAAGTGATAGATTTGCCTGGAAAAGAAAGGTTTAGCGCTGCCTTTCCCAAAAAGTATCGTCTTTCCCTAGGGAGGACAAAGATTAACCAATAGTAGTCCCGAGGATTGTATGAGCAAGGTCCGAACTGTTTCTATTAGTAGCAACATGAGGAGCCCCGAAGGGAGAATAAGAAAGATTAACCGACGCCGCGTTTTCAGAAGAAGCAATTGGATAAGAATCATACGCTGTGAATGAGCAGACGAATCGACCGAGGGCTTACACACAAGAACAGAACCTAACTCTACTTCTTTTTCCTCCTCTCCTCTTTACTGCCCCCGCTATCCTATCAACAGGTCAGTCAAAAAATATATGTAGTGGAGAAAGAAGAGTAGCCCCCCAGGTCATCAATTAGTAATAGAATAATCCCATCCCATCCCATCCCATCCCAGTAGTAGTCCTCTTGCCTAGCGGAGTCAGCCCTTAATGGGCAGACCAAAGATTGGACATCGTTGTCTAAGCGTGCTTGCTTTGCACACCGGCACAGCTGAATGAGAATCCGCTGGCTCAGATTGAGTGGCTCACTTCCTTGAGAAGGGCTTTCTATAACTAAGAAATGAGAATTGTTGACCCATATGATCTCAGGCTCATAAAGAGGATGAAACTGATAATTTCATTCACACTTTGAGATTGAGCTCGTCAGTGATTTTTTCCAAGGTGTCTAGAGAAACCTGCTTTGAACATGACATTCGTACCCAAGGAAAGTTTTGGCAGGCATTACTGTGATCTTGAAGCCCTTGCTAGGAGCTAGTCGGTACGGCTCACTATTAAAGAAGGTTCTGGCATGCTTCGACTTATCCCACTGCCCGCTGATATGTACATGGCAATAGAAGACTATACCCACTTTTTCGGGGAAGGTTTTCAAAAGCGCTTCATTGTGTGACGAGTTTAGACGAGTAAATAGGCAGGCCGAAGGCGGCTTACTAAGCGAGAAGGCTCCAAGCAGCCTAATAACGCATTAGAAGGGAGCTTGCTGCTTTGCAACCTAAGCGGTATAGCTAAGCTTACTCATCAAGGGCCGATAGATAGAGCAGCTCTTGTTGCTAATGGAGAAAGATTGGAGTTAAGTTTAGTATGCTTTCTAAGATAAGAGGAGGAAAAGAATGAAGGTGTGGGCGGGAAGGAGGAGGCAAGGCCCCCTCAATGTGTATTCGACTACTCATTACGGAACCACCGATTGATCCGATTAGACTTCCCGCGGGGTAGCACGGGGAACTTGCTGAATCAACTCCTTGGAATCGGAGGCCTGACTGAGGGTCAATCCTATGGTAACCTCAACCTAGGAATGCCTGTTTCACTTCCTTGACAGAGCCAACTGAGATGCTCTGTCTCGATGTTGACCTAACATGGATTGATTAGAAATTCTGAAGGGTCTCATCCTGATCTCGCAAAGGATCAGCAATAGCTGTGTGTACTCGAGGACTCTTAGGGAAAGAAAAGCACTTTTCTCTCTCAGCAGTTAGACCGGCTATGGGCGGGTTGGTTATATACTGCGCCTTCCTTCTTTCGAACCTTTTGGTATGTATTGCCCCCTAACTATAGAATAGAATAGAATAGAATAGAATAGAATAGAATAGAATAGAATAGAATAGAATAGAATAGAATAGAATAGATCAGATCCACCGGACCAGAAACTCAATTCCGCACTGCTGCTGAGTCGTCGGGCTTATCCACCTCAGGGATTCGTGGAATTTCCGTTTTTGAATTGCGTTGGGGGAAATCTACCAAAGCTAGGCAGATAGATAGACTCCTTTCCCGCTGCTAAGGGAGAGCAAGAAACTAAATCACATGATTTTTCACCAGCGCCCTTTTTTTTGCGGGTACTAAGAGTCCTCTCACTACCAACCAGCAGACATCATCATCTGGCTGGGTCTTGCCGGTATCAACAACGAGAAAGAAGAACCAAACCAAATGGAAACAGCAACTAACTATGGCTCTTGGCCCAGACAACGTCCTAGGCGTAGGGGAGATCAAAACAAGAAGTCACGCCTAGACGACGACGCCCGTCCTGGGCTGCAGTAAGTAGATCGAGAGGTCGTTCCGCCCCTTGTCCCCGAAGATGGGTAATATGTTCTCATACAATGTTGCTCCAACTTTTTTCTAGAGGGCCTAGCTGGCGAGCGATCCCAGTCCGCGGCAGAGAACAAGACAGCAAGCGAGCGTACCTTTGTTCGCTTCTTTTCCACCAAGCACAGAAGTTTAAGGAGAACTGTAGGTCGGTGGCTACCTAAGGAAACTCCGATTCGATCCGCCCCCCGGCTGGGAGGCATCTACCTCATCCCGATCACAAGGAGAGGTTCACCATGATGGGGGGGTCAGGTACTTGAATTCTTGTCGTTCCGGAAAGAATTCAATGCATAGGGGACCATCCTTTTTTTTGCGGCATGCTCTCTGATTTACGGATTCGCAGGGGGCCGAGGGCCAACCTTAGTTGACTGGCAATGACTTGCGAAACAAAGTAGCGCCTTTGAAATGGAATCTTAATTAAGTAGTCGTCTATCAGTGGTGCGAAGCAGCTTTGCCCCGGGGAGCGAAAGGTTATACCTTTGTAAGCGAACAGCGGTTCTTCTATGTAGGGTATTCCTCCTTTACTCTCTTAATTAACGTCGAGCTAAGTGACTTTGTGTAGCGTAGTAGAATGAAGGCTACGTACGCACCGACACTCTCTTATCCCTAAGCCTCTTCTCTAACTCGCTCGCCTACAAAAAATAGTAGGCGAGGCACTCAGCCGCTGACTTTGACTGTACTGTAGTAGACTTTCGTCGCCTTTTCTTTTATAACCCTTTCTCATGTTCCTTCATTCATCAAGTAGGCGAACCGTCAGGTCCTTAGTAGCGTTGACAAAGAAGAAGAGCCAAAAAGAAAGCTAGAATTTCCATTCCAATAGTGAGACCAGCTTGACAAGCTACCTTTCGGGTGCGAAGATCATTTTTTATGACTTCCACTTCTCGATCCCGGCCCGGAAAAGTGACCGACCCCTTGATGAATGAAAGAAAGGGTTTATGAGCCCTAGCCCTGTAAGCCCACACCTGTGTAGAGTAGATCGTTCAACACCTGCGGCACAAACCCATTTTTGACCAATTGGTCCGTATATCATAGGCGACCGAACGGCCGCCCCCCGTCTTACTAGACCAACCTGCTATAATTATTCCATAAACACCTAGCGAAGATATGGCAAACAAATAAAGTAGCCCTATGTTCGGATCTGACAATACCATACCATAATCAAAAGGTACAACGGCCCAAGCGACCAGACTTAACATAAATGTAGCCACTGGAGCCATTCTAAAAAGGGAGAAATTAGCACTACTTGGTGAAATAGGTTCTTTTAGAATCAATTTTAAACCATCTGCTAGAGGTTGTAACAATCCGAACGATCCCACTACATCAGGACCCTTTCGACGTTGCACAAAAGCCATTACTTTACGTTCAGCTAGCACTAAAAAGGCTACTCCTAGTAGAAGTGGTAGAATTAAACAAAGTATTTCCGCTGGAACAGCTATGTACGTTTTCGATTTTCTATTCACTCATGATCGGGCCTGACCTGGTCGACCCGATCAAACTATTGAACTTATGATCTGGTTGACCCAATCATGATATTGAAGGATGGGACCTTTTCTCGATAAACTCCGGATCCCGAGAAGTTTTGAAGATGGTGCTCCTGTTACGTTACTTCGAATGGAATCCTCACTTGACTAAGCATAAGCGAAAAACGTGGCTGAGAGTAAGCAATCCCCTTTCCTAGTGGTTGAGTCATGATCAGAAATATTGCGAAAGAAAGTGAAATGTCCTATCGTCGTCCCAATTTGGGTAATCCACGATGTCTTCATTTTATGTACCCATCTTTACTCGTTTTCGGTGTATCGATAGTTCGTTGTACTACACTTTGAACTAACCTAGAGTAGAGGCCGTGCTTAGGAAAAAATCGATATCAGTGAAGTAATCCCGGAACTCTAGAAATCGTGAAGAATTTCTTCCATTTTGTTCAATATCGCGAATATAGCGGAAAAGGGCCCCCTCTAGAACATTCCTTTGAATGGAATTGTTCATTGGGTTCGACTTGTTGTTCGAAAAAATCGAAAGCAGTCTCTCGTATGTTATTGTAAGGTGATTCATTCATAATATTTATTATGTGCGGTTTCAAGATGCTCAAAAAGTATATTTTTGAATCGGCTTTTGAGCTCCATTATGTGTACTTCATCAATTTAGGAATTATGGACTTGGCGGTAGTGGTCAATACTAACTGCACCGTCTAAATGCTCCCTGACCAAGTTAGCGTACTCGCCAGGGTTGAGTTGAGGGGGCAGCCCGTGCGCTAATTGGGCTTCGAGGTTGGCTATACGCGAAAAAAGCTCGCTTTCTGTAGTACACTTAGCTCTTCGGCCTGTTCTGTCCTAAACAGTTCCTGAATGTTATTTGTTTCATAGGAAGATTCCAAAAGCACATTGATGCCGAAAGAATCTTCGGAACCGGTGGAGAGGCTATTCTGATTGAAGGCTAGACAAATAACATGACTGAGGTATGTAAATCAAACCAGTGAAATAGCTTTCTAATATTAGATAGATATAGAATATCAAAAGCAAAAGCCTGATAATGGGTTTCAAAAGAAGAAAAGAAAAAAACAAAATTCTAGCTTTCTTTTTTTTTTGTGCGTGCTTTTCGCCTGCCTTCCCGACCACGGATAGGCTACGGGGCTTTGCACTTCGGCCCCTGTGAATACCACATCAAGGTGACAGGATTCGAACCTATGGCCCTCTGTACCCAAAACAGATGCGCTGACCAGACTGCGCTACACCTCGTCTCCCCCCCGGAACATATGGTATGGATCTACCCGATCGAAAAAGACTCGAACCGCAGTCGCCCACCCCGCGGCACAGGGAGGCGAGAACCACCGCTTTTAGGAAATAAGCCTACAATTTTATTTGATTCTCGTCTCGTTTCACTTGCATTTTCTTTCGGAATGACTTGATCGTTCTGAGAGTGGAATCGAACCACTCACTCCGGAAGGATTTAGAGTCCAAAGGGCCCAGCGAAAGAAGTCCCACGCCAGCAGCCTGCCAGAACCATTAATACAGGGTTTGCTGAACACCCACACAATCTCGATTTGACAGAGCAACACCTTGAACGAAATCAAAATACTAAACAGAGTGGGTTACCGGCTCTACGACCCCATTCCGGGGCACTACTGTAGAGCTCTTTGGGCCTTCCATCTTTCTTTCGTCGTTTCGCACATAGATACAACTGTACTCTCTATTATAAACTCAATAATATAAGAAAAATTGAAGTACTTTCGAGTAGTCTTACATTCACATCTTTAACTACGAGTTTTTTCTCGTTGCTAGCTAGCGTCTCACCTTCTTTTCCGAAAACGTAGGAACTAAAGAGGCCGGCCTTCGGCAAAGGGAAAGTCGGAGGGCTAGATAAAGCAGGTCTTAGATGTAAACGGAATTGGCCATATGTTGAAAGAAGCTAGTAAAGTATTTAGTTCAAATTACTAAGGTAAGGGAAAGAATAGGTAAGAGTTTTTCTTAGGTAAAGCAGGTAACTCTCATTTCGTATATGGTCCTGATCTATTTGGTTGACTAGGTCACTTGGGTCTGATTGCCGTAAGCTACCTGAGAGAAGTGGTCCTATAGCTTCAAAAGGAGTTTTTTATGTCAGAGAAAAAGTAGCTAGGGAAAAAGAAAGGAGCTTAGGACTAGCGCGAAAGCCGTTGCGCGTTAGCACCTAAAGTTCTGTTCGGTCAAAGCGAAAGAATTCGATCTCGGAAAATCAATGAGTAGATCATAAGAAGAAATCCTTCTTGATGATGCTTTGGCTTGTGCTTATACTCTTAACCCCACAAACTCTCTCTCTAAAATGAGAATATGTTACGAGAGACAAGACTCAAGACGATGAGGTGAAAACGTTCAAGTGCTGGTAAGGGTTCCTGGCTCCTACTTTTTTAGGATGATGGCTCATACAACGTTGCATTGGTTGAAGCCTTCCTTCCCATACTGACTCTCCCTCAGCGCAGACCATCCTTCTTGAACTTTTTCCTTTGCATTGGTTGCTTTGTTAGGCAGGCGAATTTCTTCTACTTGCCTACAAATTGAATAATTGGAACATATTTTCCACAATTTATTGAGTATAATTTTATAATGGTCAAAAGAGAGGGCGTTATATATAGGCTCGCTCATTCTTTCATGCTAGGCTTGTTTCTAATTGCCTTTCTTTCTCTTCCTCATCAAGGTTAGAGTCCGCCCACAGGGCATGCATTCTTCTATTTCATAGGAAAGATCCATTGGTATTGATTGATGGGAAGGCGTAGGATGTAAAGACCAGATATAGCTGCCCATTGGAGAGCTACTTAAACCTACTACTCTATTCTATGCTATATTTTCTATTAGAAATGCTATATTTTCTATTAGGCCATGCTGGAAGACAACTCTTAGCTACTTTATGGTATCGAAGAGCAACTCGTTCGAAAATGAGGGATCTATTTTGCCCTATTGAGTTTCAGTCCTATCCAGAAGTGCTTGCTAGAGTCAAGCTATCTAAAGGAGCGAGAGCATGAGAGTTGCTTGTCTTTTCCTGAAATCCATCCTTTGCTTTGGCATCCGAGTTAATAGCCTATTCTTATAATATCATGGATAGGGCGGAGTCATGACTCCTAATGCTTATCTTCCTGGAATTCTTCCTTTTCCATCCGCTTTACTCCCTTTGTGTCGGAAAGTCCTAACGTTCATGTGAGATCTGTTTTCCCAGGGAGGCAATTAGCAATCCTATAAGTGAGATCGGGAAAGACTTGGCACCCACTTCGTTGAGGTATGGAACATGCAATAGTAGGCTCCTGCTTCAAGGACAAGAGGCTGATAAAAAACAGGGATGGGGGCTAGAGTTACGTAGATGAGCTAGGTCTTTGAAGAAGTAGAAAGAGGGGCGCTAGTATACTCACTTGAGTTAGCTAAGCAAGACGGTACTTGTTTTGTAAAGGGAGTTCTATCTTGAGGAGGGGGAGTTGTGCTTATTAATAAAGTTCTAGGTGCCATTCCTAATTACTGGATTTCCATATGAAAAGCTGAGAGTAAAAAGTAACCTAAACCGCTCTATCGCTACACCGGATCTTTTGACTTACTGCCGCTAACGCGCCCCTTAAAGATAAAACTTCCGATCTACTTCTGCGTAAAGGGAATTGGCTTGTTATTTTTAATGGAATGAAATAAATATTCACGCTTTCTGACATAGAATCCCTAGAAGGGTTAGGTACATAGGATATGTATGGATAGTCTTTTCCAATGCGATAAAATAAAGCGACATCGTGTCTATTTTTCTTTGCTAAAGGGGTAGTTCCATGGGTTTGCCTTGGTATCGTGTTCATACTGTCGTATTGAATGATCCGGGTCGATTGCTTTCGGTGCATATAATGCACACAGCTCTAGTTTCTGGTTGGGCTGGCTCGATGGCTTTATACGAATTAGCGGTTTTTGATCCCTCTGATCCTGTTCTGGATCCAATGTGGAGACAAGGTATGTTCGTCATCCCCTTCATGACTCGTTTAGGAATAACCAATTCGTGGGGTGGTTGGAGTATTTCAGGAGGAACTATAACGAATCCGGGTATTTGGAGTTATGAAGGTGTGGCAGGTGCCCATATTGTGTTTTCTGGCTTGTGTTTCTTGGCAGCTATCTGGCATTGGGTATATTGGGACCTAGAAATATTCTGTGATGAGCGGACGGGAAAACCTTCTTTGGATTTGCCCAAGATCTTTGGAATTCATTTATTTCTTGCAGGGGTGGCTTGTTTTGGCTTTGGTGCATTTCATGTAACGGGTTTATATGGCCCTGGGATATGGGTATCCGATCCTTACGGACTAACTGGAAAAGTACAAGCTGTAAATCCTGCGTGGGGCGCAGAAGGATCCTTTCGTTCCGGGAGGAATAGCTTCGCATCATATTGCTGCGGGTACATTGGGCATATTAGCGGGCCTATTCCATCTTAGTGTCCGTCCGCCTCAACGTCTATACAAAGGAGGCAATATTGAAACTGTACTTCCCAGTAGTATCGCTGCTGTTTTTTTTGCTGCTTTCATAGTTGCCGGAACTATGTGGTTGGCAGCTTTTTATGCTTTAAGTTTCTGCTTAGTATGCTTTATGCTCTCAGGGGTGTAGCTGCTTTAGGCTTATCTTCCAATCATAGTGCTTCTGTCTAAAGGAGGTCTCTGGGGGTAGCTGCTTTTGCATAGAATGCACCACCCTTTTCCTTAGACGGAAGCGGGGCCCCCACAAATCAGAATGGATGTCATCCTGTCTACTCTTGGGTACTTAAAGTCACTCTGCGCTCTCCTTAGTGAAAGTCTTCTCGACTGGGTCAGTTGACTTAGCCCGTCTTTTTCCACTTCAACAATCAAAGGTAGAGCTAATGAAAGAGAAAAAGGTATGTGAACGTAGGCACCCACAAGCCCTTTCCTTCATCGCCCTTGCCTTAAAGGTTGATCCTTTACTCTATTCTTCCTTGCTTGTTGAACCAACCCTTTTCTCGAAGCGGTGAAGGAATGAATGTCCCGGCTTTTGAACATTGAAATAGCATTTATTTCAGAGTTTGTCTATGTCAAAGTACTGGCATGCGGGCAGAATCATAAGATAAGGGAGACTCTGTGCTGGTGAGAACGAAAACGAAGTTGCTTTTGACCTTGCATTGGTCTCTTCCACACGGGCATACTAGGTCCTTGTAGCCTTATCACGAGACCTCTTAGAGTGAGGATTCGCTCTAAATAGTAGAAAGAGACAACAATATAACCCGCCGAGAAGACCAGGAAAAGAGAAGGTTGATTTCTTAAGCAAGAGGAAGACTCTATTCTAGGGGAAGTCGGAAGAAATGGAGCTAGGAAGTGCCGGAGGTCTTGGTTTCGAGAAAGAAAGGAGGTGTTTGGTTTCGGGAGTTGTGCAAGCGGAGGAAGAGTCAAGCAAGTAGTTGGAGAACCGGGGAGTAGGAAGTTGGTTAGGGAAGAAGACTAGGAAGTAGGAACTAGCTAGATAGGAAGTAGCTAGAGGAGTGACCTGTGGATTCACTAGCTTTTTCATGCTCTACGGAGCGTTGGACAAGAAGCACCGGATTGAGCTGGCCGCGCCCTTGTAAGAGCTATAAAGTAAATGGTTGTTGTTTGACCTCCAAGAGGAAGGGAAAGGAGCTATCTATTCCCGGCATGGAGAAATGTTTCACTGGGTATGTGTTCCCTGCTTTTCATTATTCGATTTCTGATATTTACCAAAGAAAAGACAAGATGGGAGCCGTGTCACTACAAGCTACCCCGGATTCCTAGAGTACATCTCCAGTATTTGCTGCAAAGCGTGGTAGAAAAGCCTCGCATAAATGATTTACCTAGTTCCTGTATGGTTCCAACTTCGATCGATCCACCGTATCCACCTGGAAACAGAAATCCTAGGAAACAAGCTTAGATGCGCAGACTACACTCACCCTATGACTAAGATACCTGGCTATCCCTCTCTACCGGCACTGCTCTAGAATCGAGATATGGATAAGCCGGCACTGTTCTAGAATAGAGATAAGGGTGAATCACTGGTTCTATTCTCACCTGCCCTGCACCTGAGATAAAGATACTGCTCTGTATCGAGCCGTCAACCTGACCTTTCCTTGGAAATATTCATAGGTTTCATCACAGCCGGATAAGTGTGGATGGCATTCATGATTCCTGGATCTTGGCATTCAATAGTCTAAATAGAGGATACCAGTTCTTGTTTTGGTCTGGCATCATCCCTGAAAAGAATTTCTAAGGCTAGTTCCTTTCCTGGTCGAGATCCTCCTATCCATTATGGCCTTGTTGTATCTTTCTTTCTTGTGGGTCAGGGTTGGTTCATTATCTTATCTGACCTTAGTTGATAGGAAAGTAAAAACTGGTATCATTTTGAGCCATGTGGAAAGTAGCCCCGAATCTGGATTGGATATCCTCCTAGGTTTGTGTTCATAGCTTTCAGTGTCTAATAGGTCTAGGGCTAGGGTTTACTGCTTGTTACCTGTCCGTATTCGGTTTAGGTGATCCGCGGGTTGAAGGGCAGGGGTGTCTTTTAAGCATAGCTTAGTATAAGGCGAGATGTGTTATAATAGAACCTCGGTTCATAGGTGGATTAGGCGGCAGGCTTATGTGCATCTAACCATTCCAGCTTCTTGGCTTGTGGCTTCCGTTCCTCTCTTAAACTCAACTTTAAGACATAGAATTTCTGAAGAGAGAAGAGATGCTTCAAGCAGAACTCAATCCCGGATTCTTCTCCAATGCCAGAGGCTGGCTCTACTGCTTCCCTAGCCAAGCCATACTTCTCATTCTTTGTCATCAGATTGTTCACTTAGCCAAACCCTGATATGGAGATGGTCTTACTATACTAGAAGGAAGCGAGCAAGTGCCGGGTGATTATGTTGGTCTGGAGAGCTGGCTGCAGCAGATTTCTTATTCGCGTTGAAGTAAAGCAAGCGCCGTGCCGTGGTATTTCTTCCAAGCCAGAAGTCTTATCCATCGTTTGAGGGTTCCTTCTTGTAAAAGAGAGCAAGCTAGATCAATTGTGATTGTAGATTCGGAGTTGCTTTCTGTATGAAATTCATTGTGCAGTCTCAATTTATCTTATCACGAGGAAAGCATCAACTCTTTTCTCACAGTATCGAATCGATCAAAAGGTGCGCTAGGGCCCTAAGGGATACATTAATTAGTGTTAGTGCCGCATGTTTCTTCAGAATGGCCCTATCTCGGTAACCTAGCCCCCAATAGGACTCTACTGAAACTTGAACTGATATAAGCCTCCTCTGCCTGAGTGAGCCTAGATTGGATTGATCTTCTGCTTTGACTACAGATCTTAGATTAGATCGGGTTTATACTCATTGTAGATAGCGCTCACTGCCTTGGGCGCCCTCAAAATAGAATGGATTCCTCGAACAATCGAATCTGCTGCCCCGGATGATTCCTCGAGCTGTGGAATTGGTGGCCCTGACATTGCTGTCTTCTTTCTCCTGCATTCAGATGCAAAAGATGCTGTTCTCTACTGCGGAGGATTCACCATCAAAAGTTTTATTAAAGATTTTGGTTTGCCCAGGTTGTTTCCTTTTCTTTATCTGCCTGCCCCGGCCCCTTCTCTCTTTCATCCGTTGTACAGGGTTCTCAGATGGTATGGAGTTCGAATAGAACCTTAGCTTTTCCTGGTAACTGCTATTTCAAGGAAAAGTCAAGTCCCGGATAGGTCTCCGCTTCCCTTGGTTGTGAGCTCCTTCCGGCCGGCAGTACTACTATATGGTATGGTATGGTATGGTATGGTATGGTATGGTATGGTATGGTATGGTATGGTATGGTATGGTATGGTTTGATCAGTGTTTTTTGAGAAGGTTTGATTTCCAGAAAGGAAAGGTTGGTATGGATGTTTGATCTCTTTGTGGAAAGGTCAGAGCATTCCCGGTTTGGGTGGAGCAAGCTTTCCTAGTCTCGGGGCTAACTTAGAGTTCGGGTCTACCTTGCCTGGTCAGTTGTAAGCATTCCTGCTTCTAACCGTTTCTTGGGGACTCAGCTTTACTGGATCTTACCATTCATTAGTCTCCAGAATTCAGTAGAGTAGTCTAAAGAGAAGAGAGTGCGCCGCTATTGAGATCTAGTTCTAGGAAGTATCGAGGGAGGGAGATGAGAACTCACCTTTCCCTGGTTTGAACTGCTTCTTGGTAAGGCTTATTCTGGTTTCTCGAGTTCCTACTGTTTCTTGATAAGGATCTAGGAATCCAAAGATCCGGCTCTAAGCATTCGAGGGCAGAGGTATCTTCCCTTTTGGTGGTTCATAGGAGGTTCTAGTTTCCTATTGCCTAGGCTATTGCTCTCCGGTTTAGTGATTCATACCTAGACTGGTTCATACTGCGGTTTAGCATTCTATCTTCTTACTATAGCTGAAGCTGAGGAGAGGAGAGTTTTGACTGCGAGGGAGGCAGGGCCAGTCAGTGCATTTTCTTGCTTTTTCACACTAGGATGCTTTGCTTGACAAGGGCTATCGTTGCAAGCGTTCCTCTTTCAATTCAAAGTATCACGAGCAAAGAACATTTGTAACTAGTTTTCCTCCGTCCACCATGGAATGAAGATGATCAAATCAAGGATTTGAAAGGGAAGTAGGGTTTACTACTTGCCAACCAGGAAGGTAGGACTTACTCGGATAGGGAGCTCGGGGAGCAAGCAGTAGAAAAGCAAAATAGCGAAGACAGGGAAATGGGGGAAGGGGAAGTTCTTGGTTGAGTGCGGTTGTTCTCCGATAATCCGGTTGAGAACTTTTCCAGCGATGCAGAGGAGAGATCATTTACAAAGAAAGCTATGACTAGGCTAGGATATTCTTCATAAAGATACTCTGGACAGGATCATCGATTCGCTTCCATGGTTGAAAGTAGTGGGACTGCCACATAATACAATGAAAATGAATTCATTCTCGGTTGAGCAGGAGATTCTGATCCAGAAGATGCCGCAGAAGACTTTGAAACGGTTACAAATAGTATAGTATACTATACTATACTATACTATACTATACTATACTATACTATACTATCCAATTTATTAGTCTCTGGGAATGTGTTCATAGGCCAGGATCTGAGATTCCATGTGTCCTACTTCTCTGCCTTGGAGGATATGTGGTCGATGAATGAATAAAAGGCAGGTGTCTCGATTGGCAATAGCATTTCGAGTTGTGTTTTTTTCAGACTTGAATATTGATCTGGCGCACAGAGTTCTAGTGGTAGTCCCAAACTCTGAAATGAGAATGCAAGCAAGGAAGCTCCAATGGTGACTACTTAGGCGCCGCTATGTGAGAAGCGGTATCAAAGAATAGGAGGGAATCAAATAAGCACAGCCTTCTCTTCTAGCCAGGACCTCAAGAGCGCACGAGCAAATGTTAGCAACACACCACAAAGGAATCTTCCCCTATTGGCCCGAATTCGTAACCTAGTAGGATCTTAGAGTCCTGCCCCATCTGGTAATTAGCCGGATCAGGATGAGAAAGTCAAAGACACCCACTTCTTGATCTCTTTGTCAAGACCAAATGCAACCAAGGAAAAGAGCGCGTTGCAACTGATTTAAAAGACTTTCCTATGTAGTCGCGTAGCCATTGCTTCTGTTCCATTCTTCTGCTATGCTAATTCAGTGATGGGAGGCATGCTTCTATTTCTATCCAGTGCCTGCCGTGCCGGAAAAAGGAAGAAATGGTGCTACTTTTTCTTATTATCGACCTGAGGGAAAGTGCCTTCCTGAAGGTGATTATGGAACATGTTTCATGCTGCTTTTTGAGAAGGTTGGATCGTTTCCTCTTACTGCTTTCTGCCTTTAGGTGAATGAGTGAAAAGGATAAGATTGTGTCTAGAATTCATGGGTCTTCTCCTATCCTCCTAGGCCGAGCCCCAAGTCCAAAAACTGCAGATAATACGAGCTCTGGCATCTATCCTCTTACTTGCTAACTCGGCATCTATCGGACTAGCAGCTAGGTTAGAGAAGTACTTGAAATGCTGCCTGTGCAGGTACTGTAGGCTTTGCTTAGCCTGCTAGGAAGATGAACCTATGGTGCGCTGGATTAATCACAAGCCGATACCCTTTCACTCTACTCGTCCAGCCGTGTGACCCGTGCAAAACAAGAAGTGGAACCTTTGCTATCCACGTATGACTTAGTGATTCACCCAAGGCCGAGGATACTTGCCATATTGACAACAGGTTAAATAGCTCGCTTCTATATGGCGTAAATTGGATTGATTGTGCCTGGCTTGTGCCCAGGATAGCCTGGCACTTCATCGAACTCTACTAGCCGTGCCCCGCCTCCGATAGAGCAGACGTTTCCAAGTTGCAAGTTCGGTAGTGCACATTCTTCCGCCTAGTCCTAGCTTGAATCTACATCGCATTTCTATTCTTTTCATAGTGCGGGGGCACACTAATCTTCTATAGATGGTGGCTTTCGGAATCTCTTAAACTGCGGAATCCACTTTTAGATCTCTGAACTTTGGGCTATCCGCCCTGGGTTCTCTAGAAGAAGCGGCCTCGATTTACCTGGCAGGTTATGGGTCAGCGATAAACAGACGAGAGGCTCTCCCGAAACAGAAATAAATACTTCTTTTGAGGAAGGAGCGGTATGGCGAGTATCCTGAGACTCTTCCAAGTCCAGGAAAGTCAAGGCGGGGATGCCATTGTAGATGAAGAAGGGAGCAGTGCTCAGACGAATCCTCGGCAACTTTGGGGTCCAATGAGAACTAGCTTTCACACTCTGAACACCCAAGCATGCAAACAGAGCGGAGAAAACAACCATCTTCTTAGAAGCCACCAACCAATCCCTGTCTGTAGGAAAAGCCTTCCCAAGCTTCGAAACTGGTGCTGGTGTGCCAACTTAGCCCTTCCGCCTCGAGCTGTGGAATTGGTGGTCCTGACATTGCTGTTTTCTTTCTCCTTAAGGAAGACATGGCACAAAAGAAAGCTCAAGCGCTCGGCAGGTTTGAGCAAAAGAGATTCTTGTTTCACCGAGGAAAAGAGAGAAGTTCTGGAGAAATGGACAATTCCAACTGAATGGACTAATTGCAGTTCCGCCTATTCTACATACACGATCACATAACCCCCTTCTTTTAGACTCACCTTTCAGACTATGAACCAAGCTGACTAGCACGCACTACACTGACCCAAGAACCAAGGAAAGAGAGTGCGGGGCCTTCCGTTCCTACTGTACAATCTAAAGATCCGTCCTGTTGCGATGCGAGGAATAACATAAATATCAGTTCAATCACAAACACCGAGCTGCCACATACTTCTCTTGTTTATCGACCGGAGGGGAGGTTACCTACTATAGCGAGAGCGAGCGGCAGAAGCAGAAGAGAAGCAGATCCTTATACGATTCTAGAAACTGGCACTGGAACCTCCTCCTTCCGGACTCAGATATGAGATCTGGTAGTAGACTGAGCAAGAATAGCTTGCTGGCACTTATAAGAAGGGAATTGGAACTGGAATAAAGGAATAGCGAACCGAACAACCAATAGCGGATTCTGATCCCGTAGCCCTCAAGCCAAGCGAGAAAGCTGGACGAATCTCGATTTCCAAGAAGTAAGAAACCACGTGTTTTTTGTCATCAACCCGATTTCCCCTCTATCCGATGGAATCCGGATTTGGTGCCAGTCCGTTTTCCTGTGATTTTGGGATGCCAGCCCAATTCCCCTCCATGGAGGGTATGCGCTGCTGTTGGTCGGCGCACTTGGAATGGAACAGGTATATCTCTCTTTGGCCCGGGGAATCCTCCCTTTAAGTAATTTGTTTGGGTTGGGACAAGACAAGCTCAAGGTCCGGTCCATGGTTGATTGATTCAGAAAGTGATGCTCTGCTATTGCTCGTGCTGGCTGGAAAGCCCCTATTGGATGGAGGCCGTCTGCTCCGTAGAGGATATGCTAAGATCCAACCCAACTAAATAGCGATGTTTTAGTCAAGTATTCTAACACGGAAACCTGCCGCCTTATCCAAGACCAAGCAAGAAAACATATGCGCTAGACGCTTAGATAATGCTCGCACTTCAGCCTGCCCTGCACTCTTAGTCCGGCACTATACCTACCTGAGAATTGGGGAAGCTGAGATCAATTAGACTAATCAGGAAACCCATCTACCAACTTTTGAAACCAGTTGAGTACAGATAAAAAGATCTGGAACGTCGGATAAAGCTTCAATTTGGATTCTACACTTTAGAGTCACGTATAACGTTACGAATCTAACCGGTAGTTACTCATTGGGTTAGCGAGCCTGTATCGATAAAAGCAGTGGATACTACGATTGGTAGAAGGAATCAACGGGATCTGTTGTCAAAGAATGTAGAATACTAATCCTGCACTCTGTTCAATCAAATAGCTTGATTGACTATGTTCGCACGAATAGCTTGCTTTTGTATGTGCTAGTCAGCTTGCTTCGTCGCTTGATGGGTTTCCTTGTAGTAACTAGTGCCCATTCCTGCTTCTCCATTGGCGCATATAGAAATGCTGTGATTCCGTAATGCCTGGAATCTCTGACTTTTAGGGAAGTAGCTGGCTGAGTTGAGACACTAGAGAGGATCGTCAGTCTGGTTTCATCTAGTGGCTTGTCTTGTGATTTCATCTAGTGGTATATAGATGCCAATTCCATCCCAATCCAATAAAGACACTGCTTTTCTACATGCGCTCACATTAGACTAGTGATTGAGGAACTACTTCTACTCGAGTTTACCCTGACCCACAAGCAAACCAACCTTGGCCTTGGTGAAACTTGGTGAATGCATCTTATACGTCAATTCTGACTCCGCTATTCTGATCTGAAGCAGCTAGCTATCACCTCTGAGGAAAGAATGCGCCGCTAAGAAACTGGAAAGGAATGAGATCCAGATGAACGGGCTCCACTCTGCCATATCTCCATTCTTGATACTGGCCCATCGCCTTCAACCGATCAAACCAAGGAAAGAGAATAGAGATCTGGTGAATCACCGGTACCTAGAGGTACCGGTGATTCACCAGATCTAATCTAGAGTCGTAGTCAACGTCTTTAGGAAAGATGAGTGACCTTGGCATAGGTTTGCTGCTTACGGTTTCAAGTAAAGACAGTTTCCTATTCGTAGGTTTCAGGGTTACTCTTCTGGCTTGAAGGGTTACTCGTATTGGTTCTTCTGTTTGCTGGTCCAGAAAGGGAAAAGGTTGATTACTCATTGGCTAAAGGGAAGGTTGATTACTCATTGGCTGGCTGTGCTAGTGAACTACCTCCAACTATGGTTACTACTGTAAAGGTGCCGGAAATAATCTAGTATTTTCCTCAGTAGGAAGGATTTGTGGTTCCTCATAGCATTTCCACCATATGTTGCATTTCTGTATTCGAATTTGAGATAGCGAGTCAAGGTATTCTTCCTCAGTCTCGTATTCTCCATTCGAAGCGCCGTGTATTCGTTCTCTGTTCCGGAGAAAGCACTCGTTTCGTTTGTTCCGGCTCGTGATTCGCGTATTGGTATTGTTCAGTTCGCTAGGATAGTGGGAACTGACACATTGATTCGTAGCAGAAGCGCCGTATGCCATTCCATACAAAGCAGTGGTCAAAATCGATTCCTCGTATTCTGGTTCTGGTTCTGGTCTTTCGTATCGAGAAGTGATAAGTCTTTGGTAATCTTGGTAATCAGAAGTGGCAACTCGGCAATCGTCCAAGGAAGATTCATAGGATTGGTCTCTTAGGAAAACAAGCATCTCAATCAAGTATCAAGTCAAAGTCATCTGAGTTCCCGCTTTCGCCTAGACAGCAATCCAATTCTCACTTCTGCTTTCCAAAGAAAGACAGCATTCCAATGAGTCACGTATAATGTGACGAATAAAAGGATGTTCGTGTAGCAGCACTCCTATAGTGTCTGAGTATGGAAAGCCAGGCCTGTCGCATATAGTGGGAAAACAAGCCTACCCTATTTTACCTCGGCAAACCGGAATCAAGATTGCTTTCATTTTCCCGGTGTTTTCGTCCATCCTCCAATTTCACTAAAGAAAATGGGCTTCTGGAGTTCAAAAAATGAGAGTTTTGCAGTATAGTGAGATGAACTTTTCCAAAAAGCAATCGACTCTCCCATCCCTAGGTAAAAACCAATTATGGACTTTTCCATCTATATGATCCGCACTTTTCTCATTGGAAATCCAATGAGTCACGTATAATGTGACGAATAAAAGTTAGGCAAAATTGACTTGATGCCCAAAATCCCAGTAAAATGCAGAAGTCGAACCTGTCAACCAGAGAGCACCATTTCTATATGAACAATTGAGATTCACACATTACGCTATCCATTCCTGGGCCATTTACTTGACTTGAGCTTGACTTGAATTTACGTAGATGAGCATCTCTTTTGCATTTGGAGTAGTGTAGTGACTTGCCTGTCCTCCCTTAATCAGTACAGCTAGGAACCTCGAAACCTGAGAAGAGATCGGGTTAGAAGATCCGACCTGCCGCGTTGGGAGGAAGATAATTGGAGGACTAGTACCGGATCGTAAGCATTGGTGCTTCATAGGTCACAAGTGAAGGAGAAGAAATCCAAACCTAAGCTTTCTTTCTTGATAACGAAGCAGCAGGAGATTCCTCTCTGTTTTCCACCCGCAAGGTACTTTATTGCTTTGCTAGCATTCCATCCAGATAGATACCATTTATCGATCTTTAGAGGCTTGAGAGGTCGGGGCAGATTATCGACCCGACCGAATCAGTCTATCCCCACCTGTAGCGGAAGTAGAAAAAGAAAATAGATATAGCTATTTCTTATAACATTTCTGATCTGATATTGCTGGCAGTAACCATTGTAGCCAAAGTGAGAAAGAAACTAATAGAAGTCGAAGACGCGGAATGGTAGTGAATAGAAGGGAAGAGATGGGCTGTACAACTCTTACTAGGAAAACAAGCATCTCAATCAAGATAGCAGACGAGATGTAGAGAAGCAAAGCACTCATTGCCGTGGGAACCTTAACTTGAGCGGGGAAGAGATTTACAAGATCAGCAAACTAGGAGCCCCATAATCTGAGGAAGGCCATGGCTAATCCTCCAAATAAGATAAGGGAATTCGCTTAGGTTCTTTTTCTCAAGAGAGCAAGTCAAGCCGCAGGGATGGATCAAGCAGTAGAAGGGAAAGGGATATCCCTGTCATCAAAGCCAAGAGACCACGGTGCACAATAAGGATTAAAGGCCAAAGTGCAAGAACAAATAATATAGCAAGTGCACAATTCATAAAGACCATTCAGGCTCACAACAGTATACTAGAGCACCAGCTGCTCACTTGTTCACAAAACATATGAATAGGCATCCAAAGGAAATAGGCAAGTCTCACCCGCGAAATGCATTCCTATCACTTTTCGATACGAAAGATCCAATATGGGCGATCACTACAATTGGGTTTGTTCGAGGCAGAGCTATTAGTCACTTTTCTACCCTTTGCAAAAGGAAGGTTCCTTCACCAGGCCAGGTTACGGTATGCACCGAAAGTACGAATAATTAGACCTGCTGCCATTCTTAAAACGCACCTGTGTCACTACAGTTCAAAACTGCAACAAAACAGATGCATAATGAGACCGAGGAACCCATACCATTACCGATGGGAGGCCCACAAAAGCTATGATTAGGAATCCGGGAGTGGTTTAAGAAAGAAAAGGAGTTGTTAGCGATTCTCGTCAAGGAAGTGTTCCCTCGACTCGACCCTCCTCGTTCGGTAGAGTACACATATTAACTCGAAATGCAGCAGAAGACACCTATTTAATCGATTAATATCCAAACGATCCTATTTTCGAAAGGAAAGCAGATTCGGATTTCCTAGACCCACACAGAAAACAGCCCATATTTAAACCAGAAATGAACGAATAAAGGCAACTCCAGGAAAAACCTGGTACCCGTTACTTCGACCAGATCCCAATGGATCCGTACAGGGTGGTACATTTGAACTGCTCCTCTCGAGAAGATCGACGGAGCTAACTTGTGAGACGGAGCTCACTTCTGAGATAGAGCTGTCTTCTTTCTCTGCGGCAGGGCAGTGCACCCACCCATCTCTTCCTCTGTCCAAATGATCCACCTGATTGGTCCTTTCGGGCATATAGAGTCAGTCTCATCCAGAGCATCACGAGCTTCACCACTACAACCATCAGACATTCATGCACGAATCCATCCCTCTATCTTTGTTTCGCTAGCTGCCCTACCTCGTAATGGTGCCAGTGCCGGCTCGATGGTGGACTCGGGAATGGTCAATCCAGATGTAGAGAGCTCCCTAAAAGGAAACCTGTTTTCATCAAAGACAACATGTCTGGAAATCCAAATTCTGTTAGTTGGTATATGAAGGCAGCGGTAACCTTTCTGTTGTGGTGCATAACCAAGAAAAATACACGGCATCGAACGAGGCTGAAGCTTGTGATCAATGTAAGGTCTGAGGTGAGGCTGTCTGAGAATACGAAGATTCGGGTCTTTATGAAACAATTGTGTGAAGGGAAGAAGAAGAGGCGCGGAGCGATTGATGAGATAGACCACACTTGCAAATATTTCATCCCAAAAGGAACCGGGATAGAAGCGTGTTGCATAACAGCAAGGCCGCTAAGGTAATGTGTCTATGTTTGCGCTTGGCCACTCCGTTTTGCTGAGGAGTGTACGGACAACTGGTTTTATGAATGAGTTGTGGGAAAAGGCGAGAGAGAGGCCGCGGCAGGCGCGAAGCGTGAATGGAACCATGAGACAAGGCCGCAGGAGAAGAGCCAATGTGGGAGATTTTCATACCAGTACCATCTCCAATGGTGAGAGTATCTGAACCAGCATAAGAAAAATAAGAGGACAGGTGCGAAGCAAGTCACCGGTGACATGATGAGAAGCTCCTGAGTCTAAGAGCCACTCAGTCGACTGAGGTAGAGAAGGCACTGATGAAATCTGAGACGGCACTGGTTGCGCAACTAAGGCGTGAGCGAGGGTCTCTTTGTGGTGGTCTTTCACCATCTTCCTTTGTTTTGGAAGCGGAATCTATCATTCCTACTCTTTTTCAGGTCTCGGGCCATAAATCGTTAGAAAAGACGATTTCGATTAGTGAATGGGCGCGCTCCTGCTGATCCTGCACTTGATTGACCTTGCTTCTGGACTTGATGGAAGGAGAGAAGTCAACCTTTCCTGTACCCACGGATGATATCCTGAATGCAAATCTATGGATGTATGAAACCACGAGAGGGAACTGTCTACTAGACCCGCACCAAAACAGAGCTAGCCTTGGGAATGGATGAGATGAGTTCTAGTCCGTATTTTAGGAAGGCCAGTGCTTGAAATGATGTTTTCTAGCTGGAAAGCAGTTGCGCTAACGCTTTCCTCTTACTCACTATCGTCTAGCACATCCTAAGTTTTCTTGCTTGGTTCAGATGCGCATCCAATTAGGGAAGAACCCCGCCCCGAAATGAGTTTGTTTCTATGGCAGAAATGAGCTTCCTTTCTGGAGTGAAGTGGAAGCATGAGTGCTTACACGAACGGAGGAAAGCGAATTACTTACTTGCTTGGGTGAAAGCTCGGTGGAAAGCTATTCCACTGGCCGGATAAATAGTGGCTATCCCGGCACCTTGACTTGAATTGAGTTGACTGCTTCTTAGCATTGACCTCTTAGCCGAGTTCTGTCACAATCGCCGGCTAGGCTGCTTACTCGAAAGGGACTGACAACTCTTTGAGGCCGGTGTGAATCTACCCATTTCTTATCCATTGGCCAGGTCCCTGTTCTGTCTTTCGTATTCTACTCGCATTGAGTGAACTGACACATTGATTGGTATTGGTACCAGATGTGAATGAATGAGATCATTTCTGTTTGTCGGGATGGGAGCTGATATCGGTCCTTTGGACCTTGATAGGTGGAAGGGGAGTTCATGAAGTCGGAAGTTTGATACAGCCTAAGATTGGATCTCTTGATATCTGACCTTGTTTCCAATTCGGCTGCCAGCAGATCAGAAAAAGTGTGTCCAGCATTCAAGTAGGCAACCCTATTATTCCAAGCGTGGGCCGGGGCAATCATTCCTTGCTGCTAGAGACTAGAGAACAGACAAGAGATTTTCTAGACGACGGGATGGATTTCATTCCCTTGCTAGATAACAGATCCCTTTAACAGAGCAACCAATATCAAACAAAACAGGGTCATGAAGCCCTCACTCAGATTGCAGCGAAAAGGCTCCTCAATCTTCTTTTTAGGGTTTCGTACAGGAATCATTGGAAAAGAGGGTTTTCTGACTGTTCAAATCTGTTCTTGTCCCCTATATATATGTGTAGGTGAAAGGTGAGCTGGATGTTGTGATGGTGGAGCTAAGGAGCCTCTTATCCAACATTGTGGAGGTCCCAAGCAACTGAGATTCCGATTCCGATAGCAATTGCTCATAGAGCTCACATGTTTCAGTGCAGAAACCTGACTCTCGAGGAAGAACTCTAGTGGTAAAGTGTCTGTGTAGGCAGTGTAACAAGAGTACATGTCAAATTGGTAAAACTGACGGATAAAGACTGGGTTTTGTGTTGAACACATAGCACGATGGGCCTTGTGAGTTCCCTGAAAGGAATGATTGTGAACAAATTTACGATTCCTCTTCATCGTCATCTATCTTTGTGGCCGCTTCCGTTAAACCTGAATCCTGTTTGCGATGTTAGTACTGTGATATCTACTGACCCATGTACGCAGCAAGGGTCGATCGGATGCTGTGCTGATTTCAGCTCCCATATAAAAGCAAGGCAGTCATGAAAAACTGTCATGCTTTGTTAAAATGATTTTAAGTTCAGACCAATCTGTTATTCAAAGATCTACTTTTACAGATCATACTTCACCTGAATTTTGCGATGACTAAAATATTGCAAAAACGATTTACTTATACCCGTCGAGAGTTTCTTTCTATATGATAATTCGAGATTGCTCTACCGGACCTGAATACTTGATTCATTAAGGTCGTCACCCTATACCCGGAAGTCTCTATCGTTTTCTTTGTCTGTTAAGCGGGTTAGGACTCCCTAAATCAAACAGCAATCGCTGTTTATCAACCACTCACGGCGACACCGAGATCTTCGACTTAGCTCCCTCCCACAGGTCATCCCCCCGGGGCGGAAGATAACGAAAGGGAGACAAAGTCCTAACTAAATCAACACACAATAACCTAAACCTTCTACCCATTCCATCCATCATATCCGTCGAGTCGAGGAGATTCGTTCTTATCTATAGATAAGGCAAGAGAGAACTTATGCCCTCGCGGATGGAGAGGGATTCGAACCCCCGGTATTCCTATCAATACTTCGGTTTTCAAGACCGACTCTTTCAACCGCTCAGACATCCATCCCTGCGCTCGCCCGCCCTATCTATCTGCGCGCTGGCAGGTAGGGGCAACTCTATGTGATTCGCTACGCTTACTTGCGCCCCACCCCGTAAGCTGACTCTATTGCCTAGCACACTTTTCCGGTAGTACGAATCGCTACGCTTCGCTTCTTTCTATATGATAATATGCACCGTCGGTTGCTGCGCTCCCTGCGGGTAATAGCAAGAGAGTGAAGAACGAACGATCCTCAAAACAAAAAAGTCAGCAGTGAATGAGTCCGACTCGAGTTCGTGAGTCAAAGGCGTGGCAAGAGAGCGAGTTCGACTCGCGAACGATCCGCAAGTGAAGGACCGATCCTTTAACGCCAGTACTGTTGCGAGACTGGTACTTGGCGGCTCACGAGCAACATATAGACTAAGGTTGCCCATCACTCCCTCGCTCCTTTTTGAAGGCCCACCGCTCCCCCTTTCTTTAAGTATCTATCCCGGCTTGCATTTTGGGGCGAGTACTACAGTTCCTCCATAATCACACAGAACGCCCAGCTTCGCAGAGCTGCTCTCTCCCCAGTCCACAGCAAGGTGTGGAATCTGGATCTACTGTGTGTTCTTACTCTATTGGATCAAGTCAGATACTAAGCCTTCTACTACTACTACTACTACTACTACTACTACTACTACTACTACTACTACTACTACTACTACTACTACTACTACTACTACTACTACTACTACTACTACTACTACTACTACTACTACTACTACTTAGGTTAGGAGATAAAATGCTATATTTCAGAGATTGGACTCTCTTACTGTGTTTTTTCAGGGCTGTTCCCGAGCCAGGTTCCCTGGATCCATTCTGACCTAAATGGATGAATGAAGAAGGGGGCGAGCAGATACGACGGCCACACACTTCTTTTTAGCCGAATAAAGCCGGATCTACTACACGGCTAGGATCAGAGAAAGATTGAGAAAGCAAGATCAAACCTACTCTACTGTCGATTCAAAAGGTAAACTGCCCCCGAAGACTACTTTATCAATGAATGGATCAAAGAAGGAGGCTCTATCTATGTCATCGTATATAAGGGAAGAAGCCCGCCCCTGATCGAAGAATGAAGAAGCTAGCCCGGGTAGGGTAGACTTTAAGAGCTCTTGCTCTGCCTATCCGTCTCGCTCCGTCTTGGAGGAAAGATACGAAGGGCCTACTCTTTTCATTAAAGCCCTACTCTTAATATAATATAATATAATATAATATAATATAATATAATATAATATAATATAATATAATATAATATAATAATAGTGAAAGCCTCCTTCTCTTACCTACTTTGACTCATATCTTCGGTATACCTCAATACAAGACAAGCACTGGAAAGGATATTCAAGAAAAACCGGGCTATCGCCCTATCTAAGCGGGTTTCCCCTCTCCTCTACGGGAGTCCTCTTTTAGTCTATTTCAGTTCCTGTGTCTATCGCTATCGCCCTATTCTCTCTCAATTGCCTATCCTTTTAAAATGAGGGGGAGTACCTTTTCTTTAGCTTCCAACATGAAAGATTGACCCAGATATGCAAGTTTGATGAAGGACTACTTACTTAGCTAAGCTAAAGTGAACTTCTGACTAAAAAAAAAGTGGACTAAAAGAGAACAACAAAAGAGAGATCACTTTCGACGATTAAACAGCACTTTTATATCCAGATTGGAACTGGACTTGAACCTTCATATCCAGATTTCACTCCACTTTCACTTTCACTTTCACTTTCACTTTCACTTTCACTTTCACTTTCACTTTCAATAGTGAATTATTCACTTTCCGGAATTGGCTCATATTCACTTTCACTTTCACATAGGCCAAGAAATACAAATAAGACCTTGAACTCCCTATTTCACGTATAATCGAGAGACTCAGAATATCAGTGCCTTGGGTAAATGCCTACCAAAGGGAGAAGATTACCGAACTTTTTTCTGTCCTCTTCGCTTCCTAAAATATTTAGGGAAAAGGCCTAGTCGGCCACCGCTTGCTAACGACGGAAGGATGAAAGGGTCCTCGCGTGGGACTTAGTTGGAAAGGTAGGTGTTCGGCATGTCCCTTGCTTGCGAACTTCTTTAGTAGGGCGGGTAGCTTTGGAGATCCCATTTTTTACGTTTACCGTTGTCCCCAGACTTCACTCTTTCAACACTTGTCTACTTTCGAAATAGTCAGGCGGGTCCCTGTCTCCAAGTGTGTGATCCACCGATTCACTGAGTGGGTCTTTCTTACCGCAGTTTTCCCTATCTCTTAAAGGCCTATCAGACTTCCGATCCATCCCTTGTTTGCCGATTGAAGAAAGCCTTATATGGTCTCAAACAAGCACCCAGAGCGTCGGTTTGCAAAATTCAAGATGGCCATGGTGAATGAAGCTGGATTCAGACAGAGCTCGTGTGATCATTCTTTGTTTGTTTGTTATACGGCTTATGGTATGGTTATTTTTTTGGTCTAAGTTTATAACATTAAAAAAGCAGGCATTGTTATTGTTAAAGTTAAATGGGAATTTTCTTTCTTTTTTCACACCTTCAGAAACAGTTCAGAATGAAAGATCTTGGTGACTTGAGGTACTTTATCGGTATTGAGGAATATAATCCCTATTGTGGGTACATAGATCATGAGCCAACAGAAGCCCTTGAGTTGATTTGCTCGATTTACCGCCACATACTACTTACTAAACAGACTCTACTTTAGGGTTTAGGGGTCGGGTCTCGATCCGAGTTGTTTAGCGAATGACTCAACCAATACATCTCTACTTCGAGGTGTAAATAAATTCCACTCTTTATCCCACCCCTGTCTTAATGAAAGAATCGAATTTTCTACTTTGACCTTGCGAGCACCCACTCAAAACAGGGAGGGCGAACTCTTATCTCTTTTCTTGATGACCGATCTCTCTTCTTCTCTCTCTCAGAACCCTAGACCATGCTATACAGGCTACCCCTTCATACACATTACCTAGTATCTCCTTCATTTTCTATTATTTAATTGCTTTTAATGGCATACCTCTCTACTCAAATAGATACTCACAAGAGTCTATTTCCTCTTCGCTTACCACCGGTATCTACCTTTCTAGTAGCAATAAATAAAGCCAATAATTATTATTATTCAATAAGCATTCCTCTTGTCAAAACTTGTTTAGCGGTGACTTCTATCGATCAGGGTTATCCCATGGATACTATTTGTATTTTTACTGTTGAGTACAGGGAATTCCATCCTAGAAACATAGCATCTAACAATATAGTTTACTGTTCCATTCTGATATGAAGGAAGGTGTCATTAGGGTTAAGCAGATAGGTAGGTTCAAAGAATGGGTGAACCCGACCACTGCTGGGCAAATGAGTACGAGCTGTCTAGCTGTGGACAAGAAAGGGGTACTTCGAAGAGCATGAATACAGCTGGCTGTGCTCTTGTAGTCATACCCTCGGTAAGAAGATCCTACCCAAGGATAGCGAGTGAACACTCCCACCATAAGCGAGCTAAGATAGTGGAATTCAGTCTATGAACGCAAGCCTAAAAGTAGAAGCACAGAATCCTGTCTAATAACCACGGATGTAGAAAGATCTGGTGGAAGGCCACTGGATGGAAGGTTATGCGTAATATCAAACTAAAGTCAAAGTTTACCAAGAGGTAAGCCTGAATGCTTTAGGTTCGCTACGATAGTTGTTACTCACTGGGTCAACTAGTCATGGTATAGTTGTTTACATGGTAGCTGGTTGGATCGACAGACCAGAGAAAAGAGATTCTGGGTCATCCCCATGAGCTGATACAGCTCTTGTTTGGATCGCCTTCTGGGCAGCTAACTAAGGATTATCGGGATGAATTCCCATTGTGGGTTGAGAAGGATGGCAAGCTGGTTACTCAAATTGGAGATACCCTGTTCTAGGAATGAAAGGCACCCCGGAACGAGGTAAAGGGCTACCCCTTGACCGAGTGAAGGCGAGCCTGGATCCTGAGATTGATGGATGATGGAATGGATCCCTGTAGAACCGCGAGGTACCCATTCTAACCATGAAGGGTAAAGGAGCCAAGCAAGCTATCAGGCTGATACACCACTTGGTTATCTTCTTTAAGATCATCTCTCTTTCCTGCATTCTTAGCTAACTCGGCTTTTTAGTCAAATCGCTAAGGGTAAGCTGCTTTCGGGCTAGCTTGTAAGCCACGACTTAGTTTAGTTTTAGTTTTTAGTTTAGTTTAGTATAGTACTACGAGGATTCTGGCGGGGAAATGCGCAGCGGAAAAAGGGAGAAATGTTCTTTCCAATGAAGAAGGCCGCTAAGGTTGGCTTTCTTTCCTCCATCATTACTGATGTTTTTAGCTTCTAAATTGAATCTGAGGAAGGGAATAGCTCTTGTTCATTAGCTCTTGTAAGAAAGAGTGGAAACCACATAGCAATAAGCATCTCCTTACTAGGCGGTCTAGTTCACACAGACAGTGCTTACTTAAGATGGATCAATTGACCTGTCTTGGTTTTCTAACAATTGCTTACTCTGCTGCTTTCGATTTGTGAGCCAGGTATATTCTATTTGTATGTATTTGCAAAATGCCTATGTCTCTAATTTCTGCTTCTTAGGTTGCTGGCGTTGGCCCCAACTGAGTCGGCTCCATACATCCAACAGATGAATGGCTAACTCATACCGCCCCGGCAAGGAATGGCTCGCTCTTTCCTAAAGCTGAGGGGATGAGCCATTCCTCTCAAAAGGGGGGCTCGCTCCTTCCTTCCTACCTATTGGTCGGCTCGTTCATCTACTCGCTGGATTGGAGACCTATTGTTTGGAGGGTTTTAGTATACACGTACGTCTTTGCTTTCCTTTTTAATGCTGCCGGTGATTCAGCCACAGCCACAGTAAGAGCCGCTACCCTCATCTCTGTTATTATTATTTCAAATAAAAACGAAGTCTTTGAACGTAGAGCAGAAGGGAGGGTTATTAACGCTGCTAATAAAACAGCCGAAAAGACATCGAGTTTCTAATCGCTGAGTTGATGTGAAATGATCAGTGATCAGACCTGGACGACTAAACAAAGCCGGTTTAATAGAGCACTAACAGGGCGGCTATTTATAGAAAAAGATATAGTTTCTATTTGCCCAGGGAGCAACAAGAAAGGTCACGGGTAAAGCACTCTAAGGTTCCATTTTGGATTGTCTGGTAGGGATATTGGCTACGAGACCTACTATGAAAGTCTGGATACCAGGAAAACGAGCGAAATTGCTGACTCGCTCCGCTCGCTCCTAGGAAGCTTCCAAAGTTTTTATTACAGGGTCTAAGAACAGCAAATGGGAAGTTCTCCTCACACTCACTCCTCTCATTTATATCCTTATTCATCCCACGTCGGCTACCATCTATCTTAAAAGCTACTGCTGTGACACTCATTTTCTAATTAATTTTAAAACTAGGTAGGCAATTTACGCACTTTTCAATGAAGAGTGGATGATCTGCCAGCTCTCGCGGAAAGATGTCAAAGTTCTTGTGAACCCCCAATTCTGCAGTGGAATGAGATAAAGCAGCCCAAAGGTCCACCGGGATTTCATCTAAACTCCGTGCCGTGGTGCACATTAGCAGAATACATTCCGCTTCGAAAGAGCCTTATACATAGACGGAAAAAAGAAGAAGAGGGAGAACGGTTGGATTTGGTCTTGTTGTCTGTTGTTCTTTTCTCTATCCTTATAGAGAAAGTGTTGGGTGACTTTCCCATACGATAATAAAAAGTTTTTCAAACAAGTAAATCAAGTCCTAGGTAGAGGTTTTCCCCGAGTCTACATACTGTCTTTTGAGTTGCTTTTTATCGAGGGAAAGAGGGGGCCTAACTAAAATAAATACGGGATTTTCTCCCATACTTTTTTACTGAGCCAAACGGACGGAGTTAAGACTTCGACTAGCTAGCTTTGAACAATAGACTCTAGCCCCACCAGGTAATCTGGGGCTTTAAAGGGCGACCCGCTTAACTTTACTGAAATGAGGTAGCTAGAGAAAATCCATGAAATGGGTTGGAATTAAGATGTGCGCGCACTTCTTCTCAAAAGAACTGCTAGGCAGGCATCCAGGTCAAAAGAACTACTAGGCAGGCCATCCAGGTAGGCGGGTAATTCTCTCCGTATGGCTGGAAATGCATGCTCTCACTTCGAGTTTCAATTCAATCTTATCGCAAACGCACTACTATGCTTATGCTATAGCTATATCTAGGAAAAGCGGCAATACAAAGCCAAGATCTTCCTTACTAAACTTAACTCATAAGTTTAAGTTTAAGTTTAAGTTTAAGTTTAAGTTAATGAGGGCTAATCCGTCCGCACAACTGGTAAAGCTTTCCCTGTCTCTTCGGGAATACAAGACAAATAAAAGAAAAAGTAAATGCAAGACAACCTGAAAGGAATTCCTATGTATGAGTTAGTTCGATTCCATACTCGGACTGGTATATATAAGTGCTCATCACTACTCGACTCAATCTACTATAGGTAGGTAGAGAGTAATTCTCCGAAAGAACTACTAGTAAAATATGTAGGTAGGGCTTGGGCAAGTAAGTAAAGTAGGCATGAGTTATCTTTTCCTACGGCCTACCGAGTCAATCTATTCGGACAAGTAAATAAGTCTGGGCATTCCTTCACTTCAGGTAATTCGATAAGTAACTACGTTCATTCAATGCTAGGGCTCTCCACTTTTTGTGAAATTACAAGGGGGAAAAATGCTCTCTATCTATTCCAATATAGACTTGTTTGTGGACCTACCTTCTTTTAGTTAGCAAGTTCGTAAGGCAATACAAATCCAAAAAAGCTAGGAATTGAACCAACCCACTTGAAATTCTCGTAAAGAGAGAGAGAGTGTTGTTTTCTAAAACTGGATATTTTATAGCCATTTTCAGTGCATCTAGATCAGAAGCCTGCGTGCGGGCTCTTTCTTAATTTCATGTCCGTCCCGGCTACTCAAAACTCTGATTCAGGAAAGAAATGCTAAACAAAGAAATGAGCAAACGTTACTAGGAAGGTGAACTCGCTATCAAACTACTGCCTGCGCTAGGGGAAGCGCGAAAGAAAAACCTGTTTCAAGATCTGATACCCTTGAAGGACTCCCAGGAATGAGAGAGCAAGTACAAGGACAATCTGATTTTCTAAGGATAGGCGGTATTCCATAATTAACATAGTTCGGTTAGAGTGGATTTTAAAAGCTACAGCAGATCGATAAGTTGCTAATTTAGCTAAGTAAACTCCACTACGGAATCTAGCTCTCCATAAGAGGGTATTCCCAATGAGACAAGTAGTTTATCGAAGCTCTGTCTGAAGATTGTAGTCCTGATTTCTCGGAATAGAATAATTGAATGAGCAGGTGCAGATGGTCAATCTCCATCTCTTTTATGGCAGATTCTTTTTCGAGGACCTGGCGACAACTCTCTCTGGACGGTAGGGGAACCCCTGTGAAATCAGTAATCAACGCACTCCCACTCCTCTTGCTCCAATTCCCTCTCTTCCTGCTAAAGCTCCAACTTATCCAGACTGGTCAACAATTCTTCCTTTGTTCTCCTAATCTCTCTATTCACATTTGCACTCCACCCCTAAAACACTTTCTCATCTGTTGTAAATGTACTCAAAAGGCTTCCCCAATTCTCCTTTTAACAACAGTGCATGCCACCTCCATCCTCTGAATAAAGTCTTCTTGTTTCAACCATGATCTTTCAAACTTGAAAAACCCTTTGAACAGTTCAGTCTCACACTCCACCAACAAAGGAACATGGTCTGAACCATATCTAGGAAGGGGCTGTCGCCACAGCATGGGTATACAACATTTAATCCCAGTCTATTGTAAAAAGGAATCTGTCTAACTTAGCAGCTGACACAGCATTGTTCCAAGTGAATTTGCGCCCTTGCAAAGGTAGCTCCATCAGCTCTATATCCTCAATCAGCCCAAACAATTCCTTGCTAACCCTAGCCTGGAATTTCACACCTATTTTCTCACTTCTGGACCAATTTACAGATAATCATGTTTTCTTGGTATCTATAATTATAGAGCATCTCAAAATTGTGATAGATTGCAGTCTTGATAATGCTAACATAGTATTGGTAATCTAACATTTCGTATTTTGATGCCAGTCACAACAGTTTGACAGGACCCATTTATCCAAAAATAGTCAACTTGAGAGGACTTTTCAATCTCGAACTCAAACTGATGCGTAGCTATTATTTAGAGATGCTCTTACAGAATCCCATGCTACGGAATGAATCTAGTTACCATCCGATTTAGCTCCATAAATATGGACATGGCTTAAGGAAGCTAATTACTCGGGTTCAAGTAGTTCCGGCTAGAGAGATGGAGTAACTAAGCCCTAACGTTAGATCCATTATCTCACAGAGTGAAATTCAGACAATTCAACCCTTCCTGCGCGGGTGCCAGACATCGCCAAAATGAGTAAGTCTAAGTCGCCGAAGAGAGTATTTTTGGTCTCTCTCGCAAGCTCTGATAGTGAGACAACAAAGGAAAGAATCTTCAGGCTATTCGCTTCCCTCTTTCAGTGTAGCCGGGTAGCAGTATCGGCAATCCCACGAGCAGACGAATCAAATCAGGCCTATTCTTTTTCTATGTTCTTTTTTTGCTCTACCCAGGGCTTCTATGGTCAAACGTGGAAGCCTTTTTACGTGCACAAGTCCTGAACGAATTTCGACTCGTCCCTCTCTTGAGACGAGGACTTAAGTTCATTTTATCTTCTTCTCAATCTCCGTTCTTCTTTAATTAACTACGATCTTGAGAAAACCATGCGCTGTCTGGCGATGCGAAAGATGAGAAAGAAATTGGCATGTCCTGGATCTACCACTTTTGACTTCCTTTTTCGTACTCTTCTTTCATCCTCCTTACCAGAACGCTTTTCCTGGTTCAGAAGAATAAGATACTGAAATTGTGGCTTACATATGGAAAATGCCTTCGTCTTGAAGCTACCAATGCACACCACGGTGAAATCATTGTCAATTAATTGTTAGATTCCCCATATCACCCATAGCCACCCAAATCTTTTTTTTGCCTCAAACTCTGCTGCCCTATCACTCCTCGATAAGTGTACTTACTCAGGTTGTGCACTTGGCTGAGCGAGATCTTCCCCTTTGGCATGAGAACCGCCTACCTACGCTAACGTAACTAATGCAGATGGCGGAAGTTAGTAGTTCTCCTATCGTAGTATTATACGTATTTCTCACGTGTAGACCTTAAGACCTTCTCAGTTCTGCAGGAAGGATATTTATATATATACCATTCCATATTAAAGTCAGACGGATAGGGCATATTTGACTAGGAAGCAAGCAAAGCGAGTCCCTCCATACCAGCTAGCAGTCTTGTTTAGGGAGTCTCCTTCTTTACTGAGTAAGGTTCCCGGGTGCCTATGCGATTATTAAGGCAGGGTGCTACTGTACCAGTAGTAGAGTGGGTTGAATCAAATCGTTTGTCTAGAGAGGGTGTAGCGATAACTAAAGCTGACTGTACTAGAAACTGGAGATCCTGTATAGGCAACTGGCCTTAGAATAGTGTATTGAACTACAGGACAGGAACGACTCATAAACAAGCGAATTCTGCCTTTAGATAAAGACAATTGGAAAAGAAGTCGAATCAAACATTCAAACCTAAGGCCTTTGTGGCATCGGTTACAGCTGGGAAAGCGAACCTCTATCCATAACAATAAAGAAGAATCTCGATCTAATTGGAAATTTCCCATCACCTTTTTTTTTACTTGTTGACTAGGCTGGTTCCTGTTTGTCAAAGTGGCTTCGTCCGCCCTTCCCCTGAAAACTACGATGAAAGCTGGAGTAGATAGATCTACCAGGCAAACTTCCCCTTCCTCCCATGTGGTATTCCCACCTCTATCCATGTTCTAGTCTAGAGCCAGACAACCTTTGTCATAATATTTGCTAGTCTTTAACAGATAGCATTATTAGTGACATAAAGAGACCATCCTATCTGGATATCTCGACTTCTCTCTCCACTACGAGATCTACTAGAGCCTTTTTTGCTTACTCTGGCGGGCCCCTTCGGGTCGCCTTCACTCGTCTAACGGCGACTTACGGTCTCTGCTCGTTTCCCTGCGTCTAACTAGTACTTGTTTCCGCTTCCACGGAAACATTCGATAAGTTATACGTTACAAACTAACACTGCGGGCACAACTTCATCGTGGTTCGACTCTGCGATTACTCGACTCTCTCCTCGATTCTGTTGTCCCTTGCCGCCTTAGGGTGAGTAAGCGGCTCTAGTCTCTCTCTCCTTTACGATCTTAGTCGAGATCTCCCTGCTTAACCCCTTTCAAGATGTTTTGTTATGTGTTACCTTTTTTTCCCAGAATGATCGGCCTCCATGGAGGGTCCTTACCTCAACATGGCCATCATACAGGTAAACAAACTTTTCATCGTTATGAGTGATAAAATACGAATTATTTATATAATCGATATATTCAACAGATCCTTCTAGTTGGTTTGTAGATAATAGACTTTGAAGACCTTCTAGGTTACATACAAAATCATCGTACTTGAAGGCTATAAATACTTCGTTATACCAACGGCTATATTGTACTCCTGGATACCATTTATCAAACACTGTATCAAATATCTCAATTCAATTTCAATTTCAATTTCAATTTCAATTTCAATTTCAATTTCAATTTCAATTTCAATTTCAATTTCAATTTCAATTTCAATTTCAATTTCAATTTCAATTTCAATTTCAATTTCAATTTCAATTTCAATTTCAATTTCAATATAGTAAAGATGAAATAGAACTTTAGTTAGTTCTCCTACGGGAGAGACCCATGGGTAATTTATCATATTATGATTCTGAATAGAATAGATTGGTAGACTAACAACCTGTCCGGTTAGATCTTTTATAAGACCATCGGGGATAATACCATCAATATATGCTAATATATCAGTTTGATTTGTATGATAGAAACTATCACTCAACTGTATCTTTACAAGTGCTTTAACGTTATTCTGTTCACCTAAGCCTTTATAGTGGCCTTCCTTGAGATCCCTCAACTTAGTGAGTTGCGGGGGTGTGTAATATCCATATCCATCTACTAAGACTAAGACGGTGTTTAATAACACTTTTGCTAACGCGTGCATTAGAAGTGCATCAGATGCAAATCTACACTTATAGACATGTAAATCATCACCGTTCACACATTCTGTGGTTAAGACCCCTCTATCTTCTTCCATTTCCATAGTAACTAACTGATAGAGGAAATTCTCTTTCTTTAAATAATATTTATCTAAATGATATAGATCAATCGGATAAAAATGGTACTCCCCAGTAGTGTATATTATCTCTTTCAAACGATCTTTGATGAAAGACGTAGCACCTCTCACCCTCCAATCATCGTTATAGACTGAATCGATGGCTTGCATCAGCAAAACTAGTTCATTATTACAGAAGGTCATATCATAGTAGAATCTTTCTCTTGTTGTTGTGTTTTAGTTGGATTTTCCTGAGTAAACACAGCGCCAACTTATTCATAAGTTAAGTAAAATAGTCAAGTATTTTCTAGTTGGTAAATTTAGATAATGAAAAGCTCTAAATATTTCCAATTCGACCAACTTTTCTCTAACAAGGAGCTCCTGCTTCGATACTAGGAAGGCACAAGGTCTCGTCCCCTTCACCCGCACACCGGAGCAGTCTCCTTTCGTTCATGAGATAAGATGAATCGCTAAGAGTGAGCTTCTGCACAGTAGAGGATCTGAACTCATAAGGCTCGCAGAGGACTCATTGAAGAGTGTTCTAAAAGAAACCTCCTCGCATCTAAGTTTTATAAAACTAGTGGGTGTAAAAATCCCAAATTGACAGATCTCTATCATCATGTACATGAAACATCAAAAACTTCAAAATAAACTACAACCACCTGTCAATTGAACCATAGGCAGACCTCTTGAGCTACCCACAGCAAGTCCGGTGGCATTGTAGCCCACACTCGCCCATCCCTATGCTTAAACAACCCCCAAAAGACCCCTATGAAAGCAGAAATCAACAGCTTGAGTCTTCTTGGCAGGTGCCTCTTGGCAGCCAAATTAGCTCTATTTAAATTGTAGGTCGCATGAGCCACCATAATGAGCATTTAGACTTGACCAAACCGCGACAGCATACGGACATTAGAAGCTCTGAAATAAAGCAGACTCAACCGGGCTGTACCTGCACATGACATACGGCTTAGAGCAGTGCAGTTGCCTTCTTTCTTTGTTCACCTACATTTTCTTGTTCTTTATTGAATTGGATTTGACTGACGACAAGACGCGCTGCTAGTGCTAGTTTCAGTAAGCCTGTCTCTTCTAGAGGAAAGCAAAGCTGGCCCGGGATTAAGAAGAGCTCCTATTTTCATACTCTAAGCTTGGATAATCCGCATCAAGAAGATTCGAACCCCTGCTAGCACTGCGTAAGACAACCAGTCAATCTGGAGTTTAGTAGAACTCGCTTTTAGTCTTTCTTTCTTACACAGAAATAGAAGTTTCTAGGTGAAAGCTCAGTTTATCCAATTACATATTAATACCTTAAGATTCTGATGGCATCACTTTCTCTCGCATAAGGTCCAGTTGATATCAAACAAAGGTGGATCCTGCAGATTTTATCACCCGGTGGCGAAATGCAAGTGTTTACAGTGCCCGGGATTTGGTCCATAAGGGGTAAAGATCTGCATTACTAACCTACAATCCGCGGGTGGATAAGCAGATACACGGTCTTGCGCTTCGCAAACATTTGAAGAACTATCTTATCGACAACCTTGATTTTCGCTTTTATGATTTCTCCACATTCCCCCTAATTCCTTTTCTTTAATCCCCGGCTTAAACCCTTATTTCATTCCATTGCATGAATTCTGGACCCTATATATGCATTTTTCTAGCGCTAGGAATCGTATTTCTTTAATCCTGGGTATTGGGGTAGTCAAAGCAACAACTAGATAATCCAAAAGTGCTCTTCACCAGGAATCCATCCCCGGACCACTTGACTTGTACCTGGAACAGAGAATCAGCCAATGGAAAGCAAGGCTTGCAGTTAGATGTGGGAGATGCTCAAGACAGAGCGTGATGGCAAGAGTGGAGCGAATAATAACAGTTCTTAGCTATCACATTCAGAAAAAACTACAGCATCCCTTGCCCAGAGCCGCAAACCATGTGCTTGGATCCGAAACCATGTGCTTTCATTCAATTGTTAGATCAGATCATTTGCAAAAGAAACCCATCCTTGCTTTTAGGAAAGTATCATACCAAGACGAAGAGGAATAAGGAAGGGCGAAGCATTGAGAAGAATGAAAGCCTAGTGATTGCAAGCAAGTTTGGCATTTTTCAGGCACGGGGAGCCTGTTTAAGGCCATAGAGCGCCTTTCTAAGTTTACAAACATGCTGTGGATAGGTTGGATCAGTCAAACCCGGTGGTTGAAGCATGTAAACCGGCTCTTCCAAGTCACCATGCAGAAAAGCATTATTGACATCCAATTGATGTAATGGCCAACCAAAAGATAAGGCAATGGTAAGTACAACACGTACTGATGTGGGTCGAACAACAGGGCTGAAAGTGTCTGTGAAATCTACTCCTTCCTCTTTGCTCCGCACCTTTGGCTACTAGCCGGGCTTTGAAGCGTTCTAACATCAGCTCTTCTTTATTTTATACTCGGTAAACCCATTTACTGCTCCCGATGTTGCCCGATTGTTCTTATACCACATTTCTAAGTTGCACGGGCGGGCTACCAACTCACATTTTGACGGATCTAGATTGTGGTTGTGTTTTGCGATATCATGAAGTGTTTCGTATATTGTCGTAAGTGGAAAAGGCGCGCAGCGTTCTCGATCAGATCTCTTCCTGGGTTTGTCTCCGCTTTTCTTGGGCTTCACTAGTAAATTCTTCGTTTCATTGCTTGTCTCGTCTACGCCTGACAAGATAAGGTCAGAGTGCAATCGGTGCGTGCTTGGCCCGGACGTTAATCTGGCAATAAGACGCAGTATGCTTTTCTCAAATGGTTTGGAGTAAGAGTGTATGGAAAGGCGCGGAGTTCGGAGTGGAATCGGCTACCTCAGTGCTTGCCTACATCTCATGTGAAAAAGAAACTCGCTAACGCTCGGGCTTCAACTCCAAACTTGTAGCACTGGTCAACGTACTATTCCTCTTGGCTCTACTACTCTCAAAGAGCATTCAACAAAGAAGATAGCTCTCTAGATCCTATATAGCTAGCTACTCAAGATATAAGTGAATTGTCTGTGCCGGACTTGCATAAGTAGAGCTGGGTCAGTTCAGGAATCTGCTTACGTTGTAGACTAGTGACTCGTTATCGTCAAGATGGTAAAGGCTGTCTTTTCTCGCTTCAAACCAGGGGCATAGTTTCTTCTTTAGGTAAGGCTCCTCTCTGGAAGAAAATTTCATTGGCTCACTAGATACCGAGGCTGGTCAAGGTTCACCCAAACACGCAAATCGTAAACATAAAAATCCCTCGAATAAGAAATGTGATAGCTCGGGCACTTTCTTCGTCAACATGGGAATCCGAAACAAAGACTAGCCTCTTCAACAAGGGAAGGCTATCTGCCTACATCCACTTACATGGGACTACCTCCTTCCAAACAAACACTCTGATCATCGGCTCAAAATCGATCTGTAGGCATAGGAGAATGAATCGGATAGGGCTACTACTTATTTTTAGGAGACTTACTTACGCGGTACACTTCCTTCCGTTCTCTTTCATCGGCGTTCTGGCTATCAAGTCAAAGGGTCTTTCGTGAGAAAAAAAGCTGCCAGATGGAGGCAGGCTTCTGAGAAATAGAAAGTCTCTTTTCGCTACTCCTTACTAATAAAAAAGTGAAGATCCTTACGCGTACTCTATTCGGGAAGAATGATCTTCGGTAAAAAGAGAAAGAAGTCTTCAATTAAGCTGTATTAATCCCAGCTTACTCTGGCATTGAATGGTTCCCCTAACCCTTCTTGATCTGACAGTATGAAAATCCCCTACATTAAGCATTTGGTTTTTATGTATCCCAGCTCTTGCCAGAATCTCCTTTTTTTTCTTAACACTGTTGGCCCTCCTGTCAAACACCATTTCTCCCACTAGAGAAACTGAAAACTCCCCGACCCAAGAATCTAATAGAGTCACCTGAGACTCATCAACCGAAGAAGCAAAGGTGGTGACAGTGAAATAGGATCAGTCGAGCATATTCTAACCTCGGATTCTGAGTACGAAAGAAAGGGTGTATCCCGCCAAAACAAAAGACATACTGGGGATGCCGTTTCCTACTAATATCAAGGAATTGAGAGGCTACCCTCATTCAGCTTTCGCAGGCCCGGGCACTTTGGAGTTTTGCTTGGCTTTTCTAGTGCTTCAAAAAGCAAATCTGGTTCGTGTGGGGCTAATGGAGAAAAGATGTACAGTGATGCAAAATGTCAAGGGCGCGCAGCGTGGGCATATTCTGAGGCAGTGAATGAGTCCGTTCAAGACTTCGATCCTATGCTTTCCTAATCTAGCGACTTTCGGATTATTCTTATTCCCTGAAAAAAAGGAGCCCTTACTCATCTTAAACAAAAGGCTTAGCGCCCTCAACTTACCAATTTCACTATAGGATAGGATAGGATAGGATAGGATAGGATAGGATAGGATAGGCTGGCTCTTGGTGGAAAGGTTCAATTTCTGATTCTTTTCTTGGAGCTGCAGATGTAAAGAAGAATTGAATGCCGGCTATTGCTTGATCTTATCCGGCTGGCTGGCCATAAACAACCAACTACTGCATAAAATAAAGAACAGAAGGATAGGGCTGAAACGTGGCTAGAAATGCGGAAAGCAATCGATTGAATCCAACGTGAGTCAACAGCGGGGTCTATTAGTGCGTTACCGAGGGTGGTATCAAAGGCATAAAAGGGTTCGAAAGTCATACGGCGCTAACACGCATCCATTTTCTTGCTAGATGCTGACCAATTGGTCATGAACATCGTAAGGCGTTGCTCTTCGCGAATCCCTGCCGTAGTATCAGCTACCCCTACTCGCTTAAAGCCCTTTACCGAAGAACTTCCACAATGGTTTCCCTTTGACATCTTGTAAGTCACAGCCTCCTTACCCAGCGAGTGAATGAACGAGCCAATAAACTGGTGATCGGTCCATTTACTATTTATTATAGTCTATGACGGAAGATCGTCTCTTTGCACATGAGATGCGTACTTTGTGGTTGGCCAGGATAAGCAAAGCCTACATCATCTAGGACTTGCCATTGAAAATAAACCTTTCTATTCGGTCATCAACAGCTCGGGTCCATTTAGCTTCGGTGACCAGATAGATCCATCATCTTCGAGGAGGAGGAAACATAAGTCCAATACGCGTTATGGAAGACTAGGGATTGCTAATCCGCCCACGCGGGAAGCCTTCTCCCTCTCAGGCTCAAGAGTCAAGATAGCCCGCCCTAAACAAGAAGCAGCTTATTCTTTCTACTATGGCTATGGCTATGGCTATGGCTATGGCTATGGCTATGGCTATGGCTATGGCTATGGCTATGGCTATGGCTATGGCTATGGCAATGGCATGGCGGATAAAGCAAACCAAAACGCGCAACGGCTTTCGCGCTAGTTGCTCCATCCGTTGCTTGTTTGGTTTCGATGCATAAATCAACCTCTCGTTCAGGCGGTAATCCTGGTAGAGTCTCATGGAAGACGTCGGTAAATTCTGACACCACTGGAATAGATGATAGGTTCTTGACCTCCGATTTCGTCTGCATGGCTGATACAAGGTAGGCGGTACAACCTGACTCGATTAGATGCTGTGCCTGTAAAGCTGAGATTGTCGTGATTCGATCACCAACTTGTCTGAATTGCAATGAAAATGGCTTAGTCCCCGGTTTCTGGAATGTCACCTTCCTGCGTGGACAATCAATCGTGGCATGATGCATAGTCAACCATTCCAAGCCCAGCATCATATCGTCCTGCTTTTGCAACTATTGGGTCTACTCTTAGCTCTCGTCCTGCAATCTGTATCTTAAGGTATGAACACCTCAATTCCTGAATGAAGAATTCAAAGGTTCCGATCAACATTGTTTTTCCACTCTCTATTGTCGCCAGCCCACATCTTTTGACCCAAGCTTTAGATGATACTGAGTGACTGCATCCAGTATCAATCAGTACGTAAGCAAAGCACCCAGAAATATTGAAGATACCTGCTATCAGTTCTGTGGCCACGGTAGTGTCATCTGTCTGATCTAGTCTGTCGATTGGTCCCCCAGCCTCGCTGTGATGTGCCTGAACTGTGACTCGCGCGCCTCCTCTGCCTCCAAATCTCACGTCCCGCTGAGAGATGGGACCTCCACGACCTCTCGGCTGTTGTGTACCGCCACCTCTCGCCACTACTCCCTGTGTCATCGGTTTGGTTCGGTCTGTACACCAAGCATGAGTTTTGAATTTGGCTTGGGACACTCCCTAGCGAAATGACCGAGCCCACCACAATTGTAACAAGTGCCATTCTTCCTGTAGCAAGTTGACTCATGATGTCTCCCTTGACAATATCGACACCAAACCTTCTCGTAATTCACAACGCCAGAATTTTGCTTAGCTGGATTTGCTGATGGCGGGGAATTCATTGACTGACTTGGCCTTGATTGATGATCCATCAACTCGTGGCTTTACATTGAGAACAAAGCTTTGCTGACCCGCTCATATGACTCCACTCGTAGCGCATATCAGATCCACTAGTCTCACTGTACCAGGAAGGTCGATTATTTGTGTAAATCTGGGATGAAGCCCTTCCAGATATTGCCGTCGCAAGCGGAAGTCATCTGCCACAATGTCGGGAGCATACCTCATCAAGTTGTCGCATTTCATATTGTAGTCCTGAACAGTACCACTCCCTTGTTTTAGGCTAACGAATTGCTGTCGAAGCGCTTCCCGAGACATAACATCTAAATACTGATCATTGAATTCTCGCTCGAACCACGCCCAAGGAATGGTTGGATTTGAACCATCATTATCTCCATTATGTCTCTTCTTTGCCTCCTGCCACCAGAAAGGAGCATGGAAACATGAGAAGCAAAGAAAGAATGAACATATGGGCGTTAAGCATTGTGAAGAGTTTTTTTTTTAGTTAAATAGCTGGGAATAAGGCTTACCTTTCGTAAGTCCAGCGAGTAAGAACATGTGCGGGGATAGGCATATGTTTGAGGATATGGAGGAAATAGAACGATTTCACTAATTGTTTCGTCTGGGTCGTCTTTGATTTTTTTACTTATTTCTTTCTCACTCACTACTTTTTTCTATTTTCTTTTGTCTATCGAAACAGCCTAGGATTTGACCTAGTCAGCTTATGCTTCATTTCCTTCGATTTCTTCTTTCGATATGAGCGAGCTTACCCAAAACCTATACTTTAATGATCTAGTAGCCCTATTCACATATGCCTATTTCTCTAAACCTAGTCCTATTACTGGCATATCTCTCCCGGTGCTCGCTTATCCCTATTCCGTGCATACCTGTCTCTTGCATACATAACTTGACTTTCCCATGCCCACTGAATGCCTATCTGTGAATCCCTTTCCATGAACTCTTAGGCTATTGAAACCATATCTCGCCTATTTTTAGTAGCTTACTCGTTCATACCTAGCACCTGTTTCTCAACGTTACACATACCTTGAATGCCAACCAACAACTTGTTGACCTAACCAGATGCGGTACGTGCTTCTTTGTTAAATACTATCCCTCTAAGCTATTCCATGCCTTTCTGTGAAAGCCTATTCCTTACTTATACCATACATGCCTCTTTCTAGTCCTATTACATACACATATTACACCTTCCTCTAACAAATCAAAAAATCCATCTCTTCTCCCACTCCGTCCGGGTTTTGCTTGACTTATCACGCATGCATACTTGAAATACTTTACTTAGCTTTCTAAACCGGTACTACTCAACCTATACCATTGCTTCTCCGTGAATACATACTTGCTTAGCTAACTACCTTAAGAAGTATTAATCACAAGCAAATGCCTAGCTAGCTAAAACAACCTATCCAGATGCATATCTCGATACCTGTTATTCCGGTCGGTGCTTCTTTCAAGGGACAACCTCTGCTCGTGGTTCATATCTTGCTAGCTCTGTCCCAAGCTCCTCTTTCTAGTAGCCCTACTAAACCTATGAGTTGACTCGTACATACTCACTTATTCTTTACTTATCTTATCTGTGACTGCATATTCCTAGCATTGACCTATTCAATATGTCTCTATTGGCTAAACAATAGCCCTTGTAAAAACAACTATACCTGTCTCTGCCCGTGAAAACGAAAAAACAAATCAACTACGGCTCCCTCAACGTACTCACTTGTTGACCTATCCAGCTTATCCAACTACTTGACCTAAACCATATGGATATACCGGTACTGCACCGTTACGCAAAAATGAACTCCTTTTTATAGTGGGCCTATGTCTTGTATCCGTTACTTGGTCGTTCAAATCACACAACCCATACCTAACTCCTGTTTAGAAACCTGTGCTTGCCAGCTTATCCTTTTTAGAAATATGCCTATTCCTTTCCCTGAGCAAGGTATATAGAGGTAGTCACTCATTGCCAGAACTACTACTAAATGCCAATGCTAGTGCTAAGCTTCAAGTACTACTCAGAAATCTTATGCATAGGAAATCCTATCTATATAGATAGTGGTTTCGTTATCCTCAAGTCACTCAATAAACTCTTTCCTACTTTCGTTAGACTTCTATCGGGTAGCTGCTTACACCTACTTTCCTATTATAAATTGCTGCTACTCCCTATGTTTCCTATTTTTGCGGCTACCTCCCTAGTGAGTGAGTCCTCCCACCCAAGCTAGAAACCTATACCCAAGTTAACTCCTTTCTACTATTTGTTTTCGTTCTTATACTGATTGCTGTTTTTCACTGTCTCCTATTCATGCTTAGCGCCCTGGGTATCCTTTGAAACTAGGCCGGCTATCAATAGTTGGATATGAAGTAAGTGAAGAGCGAAGTCATTAAGAAAGAAAAAAGGGTTTCTAATATTTCAGTGAATAAGCCTGAAAGAAATTGCACTTGTTGAGATAAGTCAAGCTGTTCCTAACCATACCATAACCATAACCATAACCATAACCATAACCATAACCATAACCATAACCATAACCATAACCATAACCATAACCATAGTATTTTAGATCTCAGTCGGTCCACTCAAGCTTACCAGATTGTTTGTAAGGTCTCGCGCATCGTTGATACTTGGATGTTAGTGGTTCAAAGATAAGAACTATTCGAAATTAATTCAAAAGGAATGAGTTTTTTTGAGTTACGTCTGTGACCTCGGGAAAGTCATCTGCTACTCTGCTTCTCGACACGAAAGCAGGGCAATGCTCCATTTTTGATAATTCGTCCTACCCTTAGCTTTGCTACTTGACTCGGAACAACGGTTCGGAGTTCGCCAGAATACGACGACATGCTGAGTTCTCAACGACTAGCATGAATTGAAGGACGCTGATTGCCGTTGTACCTATTGATAAAGGATTGGACAACTCGACACGGACTACGCAACGGGCTTCAAGGAATTGAAGAATCAACTAGTCACTACGCTGCATACTCGTACCAGGGAATGTTGCAGACCGACCTTCGTTGCTGGGCTGGAATAGAAACTGACGTATGGAGGACTTGTGAGATCTTTCACTCTTCGACAACGAAAGCCTTGAGGACGTCAGCGATGTGTTATAGGGACGTCTCGCGATCTTGCTTCTAGAGTACGTACGGGAACATCCAATCGAGTGCCTAACCTTGGGTGCTCCGATCTTGTTCGTGAGGAAGAAAGACTGCCTTCTTCGTTC